GAGGGAGGTTGGGTATGGTGATTGAGGGAGCGGGAAAGAGACAAATCTTTGCCATTGGAAATGAAATTAAGCAAAGACTCTTATATCCCTACCATAAGTAGTTGATGAGTGTTTTAGCTCGGATCCCTATGGATGGGACCTTTGATCAAGTTGCGCCCTTAGATCGGCTGACTGGTTTTAAGGAAGGGTTTTGCTTTGACCTTAAGAATGCCACTGATAGATGGCCGCTCCCGGTTCTAAATTATCTAATGGCGCTGCCCTGCAGAGGCGATTTTTTGTTCTAGGAAATGTGTTGTACCGTAGATCCTTCGACAGAACCAACCTTAGATGTGACGACACGGCTCAACAAACCATTCATTAAATCCATGCAAGAGCATGCGGTGGTCACATTAATGGACATTCGCTAGCTAAGATAACTTCTTAGGTTAGGGTACTATTGGCTGGCTTATTATGGAGAAGGGGAGAAGGACAGCATAGAGTTTGTGCGTAAGTGTAAGTAGTGTCAGACTCATGGGGATTTCATCCATGCCCCTTCAACGTCTTTCTTTCACACCCGGTTTCGACCGTCCAATTCTTCCTCTAGTCTTGGTCACCATTTTGTTATCACCGCTACAGACTACTTCACCAAGTGGGTTGAAGCAATACCAAAGGCCTTAACCGATTGGAAAGGCGTGGCATGCTTAATCTACACTCATCTTCTTTATTGAATAGGTCTTCCTAAGTCTATATATAGTCTTAGATAACGGTACCCGAACCGGGGGAATATATGCAACCGGAGTTTAGGATTACTAATTTTTTTAGGACCCCTCCGGTCAAGCTGAGGCCACAAACAAGACCACGCTTAGTATCCTAAGCTAAGGAAAAAAATAAGGATTGACATTTGAAACCTTAAATAAAAGAAAAAACACTCTTTTAACTTTTAACTATGGTTATGTCGAAGTCGAAAGAAGAGAGCTGCCCCTAAACAGAGAGAGGTTCCCTAGGAGCTTAAACAAAGAGAGCAGATTAAAGAGCTAGCTTTAGCCGAGAGAAAGGCGAGTAAGAAGAGTGAGGTGTGAGCGCGAGGGGAAGGGTTTACTGTCCTGGTGGACAAACATTGCCCTATGGCTTAGTCGTAGGTTCATCCTTTTACTAATTTCCCTAGGGCTTTTCTTAAGTCCCGTAGTCGTCCTATCTGTTCATTCCGTCTAATAAGTGTTGGAATCTTTTGAAGCTTTCCCTTACGTAAGCATTGTATTCCGTCTTAGTGTCTTAGCCAGCCAGCCCCGCCCCCCACAAGGTAGAATTCCTCTCAAACCTTTCATCCTCTTTCTTTGTATTGTTTCCTATCTATCTTTTTAGTGTTAGTGTTGTAAGCCTTGGTTTTCAATCCTCTCATTGTTCAAAAATGTCTCATGTAGTATATTAGTTATATAGCATGTGAGAGAGAAGGAAGAATAAGACTAAGTGACAGCGAGGGAGGTTATGTGTATGCAGTTGTAGGACCATTCCCTCTCCTTTCTTGTAAGTCGGAGAAGAGGAAATCACGGCCTTTGCCTTAGGCTTGAAGTTCACGTAGCCGGTATGCTGCTCACTTTACGTAATTCTTTCGATCCGCTACCTGTGCTTAAAGCACAGCTTTCCATTCCAACTCGATCTTATTCAGTTGGAGATTCAATCATCCTTGAAGTGCTCCAGTGGTCGATGTAGAAAAATCGGCTAAGGTTCAATTTGCTTCAGTCGAAGTGATCGCTCTATTCCGGCAGTCTTCGAAGGCAGCGACAATACCTTTTGCTTGAGTTTACTTTTCTGTCTCGTACGAGAGATCGTATTCTAGTATGTAGGTTAATCCCCCGTAAAGCATGCCAGTCCAAGGCCAATTACCACCCGCAAAGAGAACAATTTCTTTTTCTAGCAGTCATTGCGTAATCGCTAAGCAGCCCATCGGTCGAAGCAAGGGCTGACCTTGGAGAACAAACGGTTCCGTCTTCCGTTAGTTGTTGGACCTGCTTTCCCCTTGAAGCCAGGACAAATCCTTTGCCCAAGCATTAGGATCGCACTCCTTACCCTTCGCTTATATATTTATCCGAAGGAGTCTTTCCTTATCCGCAGCAGTGGAAGCCAGTATAGCAGGAGGGCCCTCGTAGCAATACCAGTTATTGCCCAACCAAATAGAGTGGCATCCCTTTTCCCGTGCCCTTTCTTGTGAGCCAATTGGAGAAAGCTTACATGGAGTTCAATTTATCCCCCTACCTGCGAGCGAGTTCGACTTCTAGGAGTTATATTATAGTCCCTAAGGCTAGCAAGCAAGTGAAGTTATCAAAGCAATGCTGGAGTAAGTCAGCCATTTGGAGCAGCCTTTGATTCTCTTTCAATTCGAGTTTGAAGCTATCCAGTAGAAGTAGAAGTTTCCAACCATTCAATAGCAGAAAAAAGACAAGCAAGGGAAAGAGCAAAACAAAAAGCATCTTATTAGCCTTCTTCTCCTCTTAGTTATCTGACTTAAGGAAGTCAGCTAGAAAGACAGTTTAAGTTTCAGTGCTAGGGTTGAATAATGTTGCTGATGCCTTGAGCGGCAAAGCTTAGTTAGCAGCATTAAAGCTAGACGAGAGACATAGGAGCTTTTGCACCTACATTACAGGAGGTTGGTTGATAAAGTATCCTTTTCGATATAGCAACTTGGTTATAGAATGAAAATTAGCAACTAGAAAAGGCTGAAATAAGGACTACGGGAATAGACTACCGGTAGACTGCGTACGGGATACGGGATATGGTTACCCACCTCAAGCCCTCGCTTAGACTCCATACTCAAGAAAGAGAGAGAGAAAGCATTAATAAGGACATTTAACATCTTCCACCTTAGCCCTTAAGACGATAGGAGAATCGTCCCAGACCTGAAAGACTCGCTCGCTTAGCCGAACAGACAAGTAAAGTAATCCCCGGCGGAGCTACAGCAAGTAATAATAACTTTGATTCCCTTTCGTCTTTTGTGATCCCTTTAATCGATTACAGTCCACGAATGACTTGAATTCAATATATATCTTATTTACAGTTCCTACCTTTGCTTTGAACTAAACCTCTTTAGCAGTAAGTATTGTATTGGAAAGGGTAAGGCCATTTCCGAGTTAGTAAGTCCTACGATTCTTTCTTTAAAAATCTAGTTTTAAGTATAAAAAGTTTCTATCTTTCTTCAAGCTTAGGGCTTTTGGTGTAAAGCAAGTAAGGCAAACCTACTCTCAAATGAGCTCCCGGGGGTTCATTCATCTAACCATGTCCTAGAGCTACTTCAGCAAGGAGTTCGTCCCCCGCTTCCTTTGCTCCACTGGCACCAAAGATCAAGAATTCGAAATAGAAAGAAAGATTGGTTGGTGGGCTTAACTGCCCCCCTATCACAACAAGGCGGATAGCGGAAAGGTGATCAGCTATAGCGTCATTGTTCATCTTCCCCTCTAACTAGAAATATCATAAGATAAGAAAGAGAAAATACGTTACGATCTTGCTTACTAGCTAAGTAGTAGTAGTAGGTTATCTATATGTTAGGTAGTAGCCTAAGCTTGAAGAAGCTCCAATCATGAAACTTCAGGCTATATGCTTAATACATGTAAGTAGAATCCTCGCGGAGGGGGAGGCAACGAAAGATTCTTAGACCACGGCCTTCTACTGGAAGACTTTTTAATCTTTATTAATTGAAGAATCAATTGATTCCTAACAGGATTGGCAAATGTCACTGTGCGTAACACATCTAATTGGAAGTGGAATGCGCTTTACTCTTCCGACTAATGGAAAAACCTACTTGATTTCCTTTTTTGAGTTTGACCCTTCGCGAAAGAGGAAGACCCCAGAACCTCTACAGAGAAATTCATTCAACTATAACTATAAGAGCCATTATAAATTCTCTCACAGGATCTTCCGCTTCACTAATTTCCTGATACACGAAGTCATAGGCACGCAGATTCAGAGCCAGACCGACTACTCCAAGAGCACTCATCCATAAACCAGTTACGGGTACAAATAACATAAAGAAATGTAACCAACGTTTATTGGAAAAAGCAACCCCAAAGATTTGAGACCAAAAGCGGTTAGCGGTGACCATTGAATAAGTTTCTTCGGCTTGAGTTGGGTTTGGGTAAAGGGAAGATCCCTGCTAGCAGTTGTTGTTGTCTTTGCTGAATGCCCGTTATTCGGGGCTTTTTTCCTTGTTTTCCATATGCTGCAGCTCAAACCATTAGGTATGTCAAACCCATTCTATTCGGGTTGTTATCGCTCTTGGGAAGTATATTTAGGTAGGGGTTTTGGAATTTATCTAAGTCTAAGTCCGGGTCTTTCTTCTTCTAGCTCATCAACCCGCATCTCGCTATGCCCCTTAGGGAACTCTTATCCGAGAACTTCCTGGGGTGGGGCACTCACTCCCTTAAAAAACCCCCGAACTTGGAGCCTCTTTTCCCAAAAGTATGTTACCAATTCCTATCGTTAACGTCTGTAATAGGCAATTGTATCAAAGATTATCTAGTCTCCGCTGCTGTTCGCCGGATAGCTCATTTCCAGAGGAAAGTTTATAACCATTCATCCGACTAATCCTGTCTTTATTTACTTTAAAGAAAGTCAAGTTTGGGTAGAGCTCCTTAGTCTGCCAATTGAATCTCTGATCCCGCAGTGTTATAGTTTCATTCCGCTTTCATGGCTGGGAAAAATCCCCCTCAGGTCGAGCTGCTGCACTCTGAGACCTCTATCTCTATGGCCGAGACAGGCGATAAGAATCCGAACTACCATTCAATGAATTCATAGGTTTGATGGGTTTAGTTTCTCAATCTTTCTACCACTCTGACCAATACTTGATAGCCTTATCCATAAGACTATAGTTTAGTAGTTGGCATTTAGCACACATTACACCTTTTTCATACATACTTTTTGGTTTCTCTACCTTACCTCGGTTAGACTGGTCAAAGTTTATAGAGCTAGCCTATTGATGGTGTATGGGCCATACCCACTTCCTAGGCTGTAGACGGGAGGCACAGATCTTAGTTCTATCGGGATAACTAGGTAGAAGGACTATCATCCAATTCATCAAGGTGTGCGAGCCACCCGACTACTAGGAAGAGGGGTAGCCCCCCCAGAAAGAAAGGAAATTCCTGTGAGAAAGCTCTTCCTTTGTGGGACTTGGATTAGCGGCATATCCGTTCTTTTCAATTAGAATAGGACCATCATTCATACGAACGAAGCCGGTGATGCTTCCTCCTCCTATTGCTTTTCGTGAACTGGCACTATGAGACTTGGTCCGGGGATTCTTCCATTCCTGGTTCAGAAAGAGGACTTCTTCGATGCAGAAGGAAGAGCTAAAAGGCGGGATTCAGGGTTCAAAGGATAGACCAGGGGAAAGCTAGACTGATGGCTTAGTTCATGGTGTAGCTAAGAGGACTAACCGATGCGCGCTACATAACCAGATTCTGGGTGCAGTCAGAGAGTTACTAAAGGCATCTCCTGTTGAAAGGAAGGGTAAAATGCCTATTGGCAGGGGATGATAGGGATGTACAGTACAGGTTGGCTTAGCCGTAGGAGAGTCTGTTCATACTTCATACTCCCAGTATTCTTTTATTGCTCTTTGATTCCAGTCTATCTAAAGAGGGATGAGGCAGGGAATTCAATAAAGAAAGGAAGATGTGAAGGGTTCCTCTCAAGCTTGATTGAGATGGTCCTACTCCTAGAGAGTGAAGATTCGCTAATCGGCGACTTCTTCATCCTGGTGATTGAGCTAATCCGATAACAACTATGTGGGTTCAAAGATTACTTCATGTGCTATGACTATGAGCGGGGAATCGCTATGAAATGCATTCCACCGTGAGCTATAGAGTGCCTAGTCTGGAGAAAGAGAGGCAGGGCAGGATAGCAAGAGAGGTGCGGAGCGCTTTTTTTCATTTTGGATATTTTCCCTAGAAGGCAGGCTTTCTCTCATGGACCTTTAAATCTTATATTACGATATAGACCGTTCGCCTTTTCATCGCTTTGGCCTGGAGCCAGTGTAGGCTTGCTTCGCATAGGCTATCCTCGGGGCGGTAACTAAATATATAGAGAAGAAAAGCCTTGGGTTTTTGAAGATAAAGGGACTGATTTTTAGGATGTAGATTCGGGAGATGTCTTTATTGATCATGAAGGAGTGTCAGATCAGGATGACGGCGAGGAGGATCCTTTGTGTCCTCAATTTTTTCTTTCGGCCGAAGAGGGTTGTGATGCAATTAAAGAAAGATCCCCATGGAGGTGTAAGGGAATGACAGAGATGGGGTGGAGATTCTTCTTTATTGGTCCTAGTAGAAGTCGAACCTTCAACACTCATCTAACATCTTCACCATCCAAAAACCCAAAAAAGGAGACCCGTCTGAGACCAGTTAACGGATCGCTCCTCTACACCTACCGTCGCGAAAGTAGAATCTTACTTCATTTACTCAAATTTCGGCGGCTAGAGCTACCATCCATCCCAGAAAGTGCCTAGAACACTTTTCTTTAGTTAACAACAGCTTCGAATATGATATTGATACTTGACTCTATACCGCCTACGAACTTACTTTAAACTTTAGGCGAAATACTATACTTTACTATACGATCACTGAAAAAGAAGCGTTTTATATAGCTGTGAAATCTTGCAAGTCACTTTCTGCCCAGGACCAAGCGCCCAATTCCACTTTTTGCATCTCATATAGCTGTCAAATCTTACTTTTCTGTTTTCCTTCCTAGCCGATGAATTGAATGAGATTTTTTCATACTTATATAGACGCAAAAGCTTACTTTGCTCCACTGGCACCGAAGCAAGGGAATGGACCTGAAAGCAGTGTCCCTCATTGAACTAATAAAAGGAATAAAACCACCATAGAGAGTTTGCTTAGCTTGTAATAAAGCAAACCTAGTTCCGCTGATGAAAACAAGAGGAAAAGTTCTGGGTAATTAGTCTAAGCCAGGCTAGAATCCATATTCCATTATTTAATTAGCGAGTTCTTTTTGTAGTAAAATCCTTCTATCTGCCTATCTGCCATACTCGATAGGAGCTCCTGTAGTTCACTCTGCTTCCCTAGACAAAGGGAGTAGGTCGAGGTAGAGCAAGCACTAAGTTTAAGTAAGTTCTTTGACTGCGAGTGCGGGTGTGGACCAGGAAATAAGGATGATTTTTCAATCCAGCAGAAGGAAAGAAAGAAGGAAAAGCTTTCGCATGTAGTCAGGCAAATTCTTTATTCTAGGGCTCGCGTATGGTTTAAACCAAGGTGCTCCCAAGCAAAGATTCTCGGGCAAGGCTTTCAATCAAATTCCGTTCAAACGCAGGGACGAAGTGGCTTAGTGAGAAGAAGGGACGGTACGCTGAAATGGTGAGTTGCGCCTACGCCTTCATTACCTACTTTTTCCAATCCTAGCTTACCATACGAGGTGCTTGGGAGACTTTACCCTACAATGGCCAAGAACGCCAGTTCCAGAGGCAGCATGAACCCTCTTTATGAGGGGGACAAGGAGGAGTCCACTGTATTTAACCTTAACCATCAGCTAATGGCTCCAGCCTTGGGAAATTGGCAACTTTCTAACAGTTATCCGTCAACTAGCTGAGATTTCCGAGATGCTAGCACAATTGACCTTGAGGGTAGACATCGAAAAGCCCTGGCTTTTAAGTACTCATCTTACCGAGCCCATAAAGACCCCAAGTGCTTGGGTAAGCAAGTAGTACGTCTTTCCACCAAGAAGATAGGGAGAAAGGGAAAAGCGCGCAGTCCCCTCTTTCTGCCTTCCTCGTTCCCCTGGACCTTCCCCGCAGAGTGCTTCCTCAGGGCTCGAACCTGCTGCAATGCACCAACTCCTCATTGTTGGACCGAATGATACCTCTATAGAATAAATTTTGTGGACTAATATGAACTACTCCTCACTTCGCAGACTTTCACGCTCACAAGGATTGGAACCGTAGACATTGGGTAGACCGACGTTCTAGCTAACAACTGAACTAAGAGCCCTTATTACTATTATATTACACACGACTGTAAAGACGCGATAAAGTAAGACACCCTGGATGGGAGGAAGGATAAGATAGCCAGCACGTCAGATAAGATGATGAGGAATCCTTAGACTTACGGGCTGGAATGTGCCGCTCCGCTTAGTCGACTGAAAGAGAATCGAAGCATCCTACTTCACTGTAAATGCCGCTACGAATTCCTTCCAACGAGCTAAAGGTCATACTGAGTTCCTTCTCTTTTCCCGCCTGAGACGGGTACTCCTGCCTCTGCCCCCAGTAGCTTCCTCTGTTGCATCCGTTGACGAATCCAAATCTGGATAGTCAGTAGCTCCTCCAGCCTTGTCAGCATATCCTGAGAGAGGTCTCTCGAGAGTGTAGAAGCAACAACTAAATCTAGTAATCCAGCATCAAATATGAAGAAGATTTAGAAACTCCCACCCACGGGGAATACCTGGAGGCTTCTGGGGAATAAAACCCCTAGCACAGCAAGCACTCCAAGAGGCTCGGCAGAGAGAGGGCCTGAAAATGAGGAAAGATTGATGAAAGCTAAATAACTTCATCAAATCTGATAATCCTTCTTTCTACACCTTCTACTTATACATTAACGCTGGAAACTGGATAGAAAGATAGCACAAAAGAACCAAGAACAAGAAGGGTTGGGGTAGGATATACCTTCTGATCCAGATACCTTAGATCTAGCTATGCTTGCTTGCTGACCTGTACTACCTATTCTATTCTTGACACATTAGGATAGGAATAATAGTAAGCTGAGCTCTCACTGTGAGCGCTACCTTAGCACTGTTTTTTTGGCACTCAGAGAAGAGTGGAAATAGTCCTAGATAGGAGAGGGCTTCTCACTAAGACTTTCGACTCACTGCCAAAAGCTCCTTCAGGCAGAGAAGCTAGAAGCCTTCCCGGTGTATGAGGGGAGACTGCGAGAGTTCCAAGCCAACAATCCCTACCTTGATTGTTTTACTTCTTATCTTGAAGGCATATTGGGGTATTCTTTCATGGCCAGGAAGGACAATTAAATTAAATATTTCCTTCGGTGTAGATGTATTCTAAAGTAGCACGAACTAGGAAGAGTCTTGACGTAAGGAATAGAAGGAAGGTTCTTTTTAGAGAATAGCAGCGCTTTTTCTTCCTTTACAAGACTTTCAACGTGTCATTTCAGAGTCAACCATTGATTGGTCTTTCCGGGTAGCAGCTTCACACGGCACCTAGGAAGCTGAGCAGTTGTCAGAAAGAGTAGTTAATGGGTCACCTGGTAATAGCTGGGATTTCGGATTCTACTTAGAAAGCTATGTCTCGAGAACACCTTCCTTCTAACTAAGGCAATTGGTCTCTCACGTTGGATATAGATAGGCCGACGTTGCCAATGCAAGTTAAGCGCGTAAACGACCTTCAGATTGGTGTTGGCATTAGGAGAAGCAAGCTGATAGTGGAACTAGTGGCATTCCTTTTCGGATAAGAAAGTGACCTCGCCGGCCCTTCATTTGCCCCTCATCTTTATGACTCAACATCTGTAGCGTCATCGAAGCGTAGCGAGACAATGAGTTCTGTTCCTCCAACGTTCTCATCCAAGTTCTCCACCAGACCATAGCACTAAACATCCCTCGTCTTCTCCTTCCCTTGCTAACCTTCCCACGCGTACGTCATGCCAAAGCTTTATCAAGCCTTTGAAATCGGTTCAACTAACCGCATTCCCTTGTGTTGTGCCAAAAAGACCGAGGTTGGATGCAAGATTCGGTGATTTAGAATCGAAGTTTTATCAAGTTCAAGCTGTCGCATAACCGCTTTATGCTAATTGCTAACACTAAACCAATCCTGTCAGTTCGAATCCTCTAACCATGCCGGTACCAACTTTATCTCTTGACTTTCCTTCGGGTAGACTAAGGGACCTTCTCTTATTACGGGATGCTATCTTGTGGAAAGTCTGATCCCGCTAGAGGAGAGAGCATTTCTCGGACAATGAGATCTCTCGCTTTCCCGGAACAGTAAGCTGTCTGGTAAACAAAACTCCCTTTCAATCAAGGATCTTATGCTTTTCCGGTGAACAAGGCTGCGTAGCCTATGCTTTGCAAGCCTATCACGCTCGACTGTCTTAAGCAGACAGTTTATTCATGAGAAGGAGTTGTCACACCCCAGAGAAGTCGATCCTTTTGATTAGGACAGAATGAATACAACTAAGTAAGACTGGTAGACAGCCTTGACTTGAAATAAGAGTTAGTCCTGCTGGTAAACACGTTACACTTATTACGCTCGATCCTGTAAAGGACTTTCTTAGAAAGAAAAGTAGGCTTAGCCACTATGCATTCACGAAAGAGGGAAGAGCCAGGTGAAAGACAGGAGTGCTCGCAGGCTCCATTTTTTTGCATCTTCCTGACTTTTTTTTCCATTTTAAAGACTCCTTCTCGTCTGGATATTAATGCGCTACAAAGCGAGCAGGGCTCCAACTGCACTAGCTGAAAAGTAGCAGCTGGCAAGGCTTGAAAAGAAAGGAACTACTGCTACACTGGCAACTACATTTGGAGTGCTAGAAGGTAGGAACTCGATCAAAAACTTGCTATTCCTTCGCTTCTTTGCTTGTAAGGACGGACTGGAATGAATGAATGGACTGACTCTGATTCAACCTTCCCTTACTTAAGCCGAATAGCGGCTAAGAGCAAGATCAACGATAGCCTCTCTAAAAGCACATTCTAGAAGAACTTCCTAATGTTAAGCCACACCAGAAGGATTGACTTTTTCTTTTTAGGCATCCGCTTCGGCTGCTTCCTCCATACCCATACTATGAACACTTTACCAATCTTTCACTTTTTATATCACATCAACTACTTCATACCTTGCTATTCCGAGCCGTGCCGTAACAAACCATACCGTGTAGGGTGGAGTCCTCTCTCATTGAAGAAGGAGATGATGGGCTGTTACTCAACTCCTAAAGATGTTCAAACATCCGCTATTAGTGATACAGCTTCTACTCTGATAACCAGCATGTGATCAGTAAACCGGTAAGAGGTAGTAGAATCCGACGGCTCTATCAAGGAAGAGAGAGCTCTGAGATTTTGTTCGATTGACCTTTTTTGGGTGGACCAGGACGATGTCGACAAAGGCCAAACTTACTCGGTGCGAGGTCAGTAAAGCAAGGCTCATTTATCCATTTTCCAAGGCTGATGTCACTGATAGCTCTGGGTTCATTCTGATTGGCTACCAGAAGGATAAGAACTATGCTTTGACAGGAAGGCACCTCTGCCTTTCTTCTCCTATTCGAAGACCCTTGGCTGAAATAAAAATCTAAGATCAAGAAAGATATAAAGAAGAGGTATCAACTCCACTACAAGAAGATTGGTTGCTCTCTACTTCCTCATTCTCATCCTCGGATTCTTCCTATACCATTACTTTCGGTATTGAGGTTGAACTAAGTTTTCCCCTCTATCTAGTGAAAATTAATCGAACTTCAAGGAAGATTGATCACAGCTGAGTCTGAGCCCAGCACTTCTTCAATTTACTAAGATATCCAGTCTCAAATTCCAAGGTGTAGACCAGGAAATGCTCCCTGAATCAAAAAATAAGTTTGGGACCAATGCAGTGAATGGTGGTGGGTCTGGTTGTTCCGGGGACAGCTTTCTGGTACGGCTATTGGCCTTCTAGCTAAGTCACAGTCTTATCCCTTATTCGATTTCTTCAAAACCAGGCCTGAAGGAAGGAATGAATCAAAAGATAACCGATAAATAGGTAGCACTTGAGGTCCCTAAAGACAGAAGGAAAGACAGAACCTTACTAGAAGGAAGAAGCAAAAAGGGCTCGTCGAACTACTATACTAAACGCTTACCTATAAAATAAAAAAGGTATATCGTATATCGATTTTTCCGGATTCTATCTACGGAATGGAGATAAGGCAGAGGAGAGGCATAAGCGCGAGAAAAGAACTCAGTTAGGACACCTCCTTCTTTTCTGAATACTGGAGTGACTCTAGCTGCTGCCATAAGCTTTGAGTTTAGTGCTTGCTTTCTCAGACTCTACTATCATGGATAGGCTTACTTTGAGAGGCGCTTACTGGAACGCAGACAAAGCTTCCTTGAACCAGTAAGAAAACTCACCTTTAAGGAATAAGAAGATTCCCCATTCCTTTCAATAAAGCCTTAAAGTGAAAGTAAGTGCGCTTAGTGATCAGGGTTCATCAATCAATAAATCATATCTAGTGAGTAGGGGAGTTCTACTAGTGACCAATAGCGAGATAAAGGGAAAGAAGTCTACTACGAAAAAAACGTAGTTATCCCCCCCCCTTTAAGAGATAGGGAAATCGTCCTACGAAATCTATGGTTATGATTTTCCCATGGCCAGGAAGGTATTGGGCTGATAAAGCCCCAACTTCCTGTTGGACAGCTTCGACGTGCTGCATAGAGCACACACAACTCATCACCGTTGGACATCTGCTTCTATCCTGGGCCAATAAGAATGCCTTTCTAGGTGAGCCAGAGTTTGATCAACTCCAAAGTGTAATCCAACTCTGGCGTCATGAAGGACCGCGAGACGCCTTTCTTTGCCCGACATAGTCTGCCGTCTTTGTAGAGTAAGTCGTCTAGCCGGCTGTAGCCATCTGCTGTCTGCACTCGGGCCGTCTTCTCCCAGACGCCTTTCTTTTTCGACGTCCTTCCGAGTACTCTGCCGTAAAGTCCCCGAAGTCCAATAAAGTGGTAGAAACAGCAGTTGCGGCGCTTTACTAATAACATAGAAAGGGCTTTTACCTACCTTACTAATAAAGCTTCTTTTTTACATAAGGTTAAACGAAAGCGGTTGTTAATGCTTGTAGCTTGCGTGTCTGAGATCCGTCTTCTGTTTGCGATTGAAACACCCCCTTAATTACTTATTCTTTTATCTAGGCAGAATTCTCTGATAAAAAAGAAGGCAGCTTTTAAGATAGAGTCTTTTACGGTTACAGTGACAAGTGGAGAACAGATCAATCAGCTTTTAGCGGCTAAAAGAAAGAAATCTCTTTCTTCTTGTGCTTGTGCTGGCACCTTGGATGAAATCCTTGTTCTTTCTTTGTTTGGGACGGAGGATTAAAATAAGAGCTGCGCCTCACCCCTATTTGAATGCCTTATACCATAACATAAAAGGAACTGGAACTTCTTAAGAAACCTCTGCTCCGGTATTGGCCGCGCCGAGAAAAGCCTTGAATCCTCTATAGCGATCTCGCCGCCTGCGAACATTCTCTGGAAGCGAAGCACTTTTAGCACAAGAGAATGAACAGGGAAAGGAGAATGCATTATACTACTTAAGCCGGCGATTCGTAGAGGCGGAATAAAACTATTCGCCAATTGAAAAAGTGTTTTGTGCCTAGCTTTGGTCTTTGCTGCAAAAAGCTACGCTACTCTTTCTTAGCAATCAGATCAAGTTAATCTCAAGAGCAGACCCTCTCAAGTTTTTAATGAAAAGACCAATGTTATCAGGTCGATTGACCAAATGGTCTCTGTTATTCTCTTAATTGGAGAGAATATCTATTCAAGAAATCTGTGAAGGGAAGGGCTCTGGCAGATTTCCTAGAAGCTCATCCATACCAGAAAATCATAGGAAGCTTTTTTTCATAGGACTAAGCGAATTCATTCCTCCCTAGCCCTATGTGCTGAGGAGCCAACAAACGGAAGGATACCCGCATGGGAGGGAGCCCCAAGCCAAGCCTATTGAATCGTCTCAACCCTTAGAAGTAGCATCACCCTACCGATGAGTCTGGAGGAAAGACTGTAGCTCCCGCTTCACCAGTTCTTCGACGGCCTTGAAAAAAAAAAGAAGCGCCTATTGCTGATGACGGTTGTTCCTAACATAACAACCAGGAGACAGACTTAATAGCTAACGGCCGTATGCCATCTATCCATCCATGCTGAATTGAGACTGAGGGCTTGGATCGAGGTCCTGAAAAGCGTGAAACGCAGTAAGGACATTGATGAAGTATAAGCCCTGGCGAAAGACGAAGGCGGTAAGCGAAGCGAGCTACACCGGTCCTCCGGAGGGGAAGTCGAAACCCGTGTTCAAGTAAAGGAGATACTGATTCATTAATGAATTTTTACAGGCAAAATGCCGCTGACAATGTGTTGAATTGGCAGGTTACCTGATTAAGAAGCTGGGAAGGTACCAGCTGCCTGCGTGGTGTTAAACCAAAATGCTAAAGAGAGCGAAGGGGAAATCATGAACTACGTTTCATGTAATGTAGTACACTATAAGAGAGTTAGAGTACTGCAGTGGACACAATTCAAAAATCACCTTAAGGAAAGGGCTTATATAAAATAAAGAGAAATTCAAAACAAGTTACATGCTCGTGACCCACAACAACTAATAGGGCCAACATTTTATTTTAGAACTACTCTTTTCATTTTTGCAACTACATACTTTCCTGGAATAAGAAAGCCTGAAGGTGACTTAACTACTTTTTGTTAATTTCTTCTAGTCTCCCAGGCGACCGAGTGCTCCATGAACAATGAGCGCTTGCTGCTCCGCCCGCAGCGCTTGCTGCCTCTCCTCCAAACCCTCTATGCGCTCTCTGGTAGCGCGAATGCGCGCTTCTTTCCTTGCAGGATCCATTGTTCTAACACTTCTCAAAAGGAAGTTTAGCACTCTACGGTGCTCTTGAATTTCATTTTGCAGTTGCCCCATTTCGGCAGCAATTGCAGAAAGCCTGTTTGCAGCATCCATAGTAGTACTCAATTTCTTTGATTTGAATTTGATGAAGTGAAGACACTTATCGAGCCTCCATTTATAGAGTGGTAGAGTAATCTCGCAATGCGGCATGAATTGGATGACTTAATAGTTTTCTGCAGTTTAGTACTAACATGCCTGTGTGGTGAACTAACTACCTTGGGAAGCAACAAATATGCCCCCCAATCACGCTGCCTATGTGAACAAATTTAAAAACTTTGCATAACCAGCTTAATTAAGTAGAAAAACCTAATCGATAGTTGTTAGGATGAATCACACGTGGGAGAGATATGAAATCTCTGAGCAGACTTAAATCCCTTACTTTGCCATTCTTTCCAGAATAGGATTTTGCTTAATATCATTTGGATGGACTCAGATCCTTTCATGTAGGAGAGTCTTTGATGGGCTTTGAATTTTGATAGATCCAGCGGGCCTTCTTGCATGGACTTGGGCTTGCTTACTGGCTTCGCTGAGGATGGGATTCCCTACCCGATGAGTCTGGCTAGGCTATTAGGCACCTTTGGTCTAGGCTTTCTCAGGCCTATCCAGAAGTCTGAAGTTCCGTCTACAGAAGGTCTAATTCTGAGCCGAAGCTCTATTTATTGCCCTATTCCCTTTCCTGACCAAAGTCACTAAGGAGGGGCCGGGGCGGACTGCAATTCGTCTGAGCTTAGTCTTCTCTTCTGAGACGATTGGAGGCTGGGGAAAGGGCACTCTTGAAGAAGGGCCTACTGCCGTAGGGGTGAAGAAACCTCCTTCTCTTATAGGAGAGGGGCTATTGAATGAAAAATAAAGTCTTCAAGAAGTGACAGAAGGAATCATAAAAGAAATAGCTTTCGACTAAAGACGCAGACGATGAGCAAAAGTCTGCTTTAATAAAGTAGCTCGGGGGAACCTTAAGACAGGACATCGGGGCGAAGGTATGAAGGTACGGCAATGCAGCCCAGTCTGGTCTGAGGAGGAGTGGGACTGTGAAAGCTGCAGCAAAGGGAAAGGACTTTCACCAGTTTCTTGAGTGAGAAGCGGATGTTGGTGAAAAAAGGAAGTTGAGTTCAAGTTTGGAACACATGGCATAAGCCAAAGATCCCGGGATGACTCTAAAAGCTAACGAGATGATTCTGGTTAAACCGGGCATTCCTCAGAGCAAGGAAAGATCTTTCAAAAATAGAATCAAGAGAAAGCGCTAGAACCGATGTAAGTAAGATCCGCTACAACTAGAAGTCGATCTGGTACCTTCCTCCGGGTACTCAACAACTAGAGTCATCTCCCTTTCTCCTTTTAGCTTTAGTCGGTCGAGTAGCTTATTCGAACGTTGTGAACTCATTCCTGCCTTTGCAATACCAGCGCATCTTGTGCCAGGTTGTGCTCTGCCTCTTCCCCTCTATCAGAAGATTACCTTGTGTGGAAGGTTGACTCTTCACTTCAGTCAATGGGAGGAATCCCCTTATCTAAGGTTCTTTGTATGGCACTCTAAACTCTCTTTCTTACGCGAGACAGAAAGTGTAACTACCGAAGCTCTTTCAACTTGTCCTGTCTTTGGATAAGTATTGCGGTTAAGTCAGTTAACAAGATGAGAGTCGGAAAATTGAAATAAGAACTGTCAAGTGATTCTTGAATGCTTCTACTTATGTAGATGGAGTCCAGTACGCTACTATATATACTGAAAATTCCCAAGACAATATCGGGAGTACCCATCTTATTTGATATGTAACTAGATCGTCAAACTCTTTCCCGCTATACCCAGCCGATTCTCAAGGACAAAAGGTATAGCATCACATTTTAACAGACAGATGAAAGCTAGGTCTCTACTCCTTCTTCATGAGGAAGAAAGGCCTTGTTATCATCGAGATCGACGTAAGGAAAGTAAGGTGTAGAGTCCAACTAAGACTTCCATGAAAAGTCTCATTCATGTTGATTGAGGAGTTTCTTACTGACCGCTAAACCTTCTCTACTTTTGAAGATAGACTGGAAAGCAAACTCAGAGAATAGCTAAGTGAAAGTCAGAGACTCCCTTTTTTAGGAACTTAGACTACCTATGTGCTGGTAAACTCCACCTAGACTGAGATTCATCAGTTCGATCATTTAGTTTGTGTCCTAAGTCCTATATCCTTCAGGAAAGGATCAATTCCTTCTCTAACTTCTACTTGGGGTCACTCCTCGGAAAGATTCTTCATTCGAGTTAGCTTCTTTCGCTCCTTCACCCTTGACTGCATTCCCGGAAATGCCATTCCCATCCGCTAAACCTGCTCCTTCTGAGAATGGTTTTACCCCGCTCTTCAATCTTATTCTGTTTCCGATCCTGCTTCAGATTCTCTTTCAGTTGTGGAAACAAGCCCCTATTCCTATCGGTTGAGTAGCCCAAGCTCCTTAAGAGCGTATTGTCCCCTCTCCTGTGAAAGAAAGAGGTTGATGCACCCAGCTACCCGAAGTAGAGCTTTCTTTGTCCCACCTTTCCTTACTGACTTTCCTAGTTTAGATAGCGTATTGAGAATCATGTCAAAATACACCAAGACCTGGGCCCAGGTTCTCTTTCTTCAAGAAAGGGTAGCTTTAAACAACCCGGTTCCAAACACACCAAACAAGCAAGCGACTCCCCTTCCTTAGCGTACCCGTCCATTAAGGCATTCTTCCTTCTTGCGTATGTGTTATAGCTCTAAGCCCCAGTTCCTTGGTGAAAAGAGCTGTCGCCTTTAAATCATCGAAAAAAAAAAGAAGGAACCGCTCGAAAGGGACCACACAACAATGGCTCATAACTGGAAAACATAACAACAATGTCTCCTAGCTGCAAAAGACTGGCTCCCAACTGAAAATTTCTCTCGATCACTCTCTAACAGAAAGCCATTTTCCCTTTCGCAAAAAGTCAACTTGGACTTCTTTCCTAAGCGGAGATTTGGACTACATGGACCTAAGCAACCCGCCGACAGGGGCAGCCTTTCACTGTTGGAAACTTTGATTTAGATTGGTAGGATTCTGTCTAATCTTTCCTAATTTAGAAATTGCACTCAATCAACATAGTTTCCACTCATTCCTTCTCGACCGCCTCTTTTCTAGTCACTTTTGATCAAATCTTTCTTGTGATTTTCTATTCTCTTATGAGAAATGGTTTGCTTCGTTTGAGCCGTCGTCGCTTAATGCATGTAGGGGGACTGGGGCATTTCCCCCACGACCCCTTTTATTTTAAAGGAGAACCAGAAGAACAACAATGAACTCAAAGCTAATGAAGGAGATCCGCAACTTGAACAAGGTACACGGGATCTTTCCTACCCCTTTCTATTTCGACTTCTTTGAAAGGTGAAAGAGTAAGAAGCTAGACCGACTTGCTCTTAAATTAAAAGCAGCAAGAGCAAGTAAGTAGGCTTTTCTCCGCAAGAACAATCTTGACTTTCTTTATACTTTCTTTATAATATAAGGCCCTTTAAACGATCGTAAATGGCGTTGTGCCTATTTGGAGCTTTTCACAGTCAAAGTCAAACGTTTGTCGGTGGCAACATCGGCATGCGTTATATAAGACTTTCAGCGCACCTGAACTACCCATAGTCTATCTAGTTACGGGATTGCACTCAATAGTCAATCAATTCGTTTTTCCGTAGGTTGATGCTTTGTATCGCACGCTTGTTATATTTAGATAATAATACAAAATCTAGTGTTAGAAGTAGAACTAAAGCGCCTATGAATGAGTTCCAAGAAAGCGGCCGTTGCACTGATAGGGGTGTAATCTAATCTATCTTTCCTGTCCTTTCCTTGCGGATTAGCTATTCCTGTCCTTTAGGAACTGGTTAAAGTTTGGCAAGAGCAGCTTCAACTTGGGCTTTGACAAGACTTGGCTACGTGGAGTAGACCTCACTCGCTCTTTGGCTCGCTCCTTACTTTTCTTTTGTAGCAAACTCTTCAACTTGTTGGACAGCAGCTGCAAAGCCCTCTCCTTTCAGTCGAGTACTACCAAAGCAGCTTGCTAGCTGTAGCTTCGTACCTTGCTTTAGCTCTAGCTTCCGCACTTCCCTCGGTTCAACCAAATAATGAAGGGAGCCATTTTCAGATCCTCCGAGTGCAAAGCTAGCGGCAGAGATTGTGGTTCCATACGCGGATTTAGATGCATCCCCATACACTACCTCGATCAGAATCAATTCCAACAAAGCTATAGCCCGTTGTAAGGTTCGTAGCCTTTATAACGAGCACCTGGTCTAGTGGCATATCTTTCAGTTACATATACTGCTCCAGATGCCAGTGGACTCGTCGATCAACCAGTGAAGGGAATAGAAGCATAGGTAGGTAGGAGGGATGAGAGAGCAAGCTGGCTGAGTATATCGTGGAGATGCCCGCTTTGTACATTTTCTGAGTCAGACCAACTCGGCTACCGAATTGTCTTCTTGGAATGTATTTAATTTATTAGGAAAGCGACTGTTCACTCAAAAAACGAGCTCAACAAAGTCACTTCTTGAACAGAAGCCCTTTAAGGCAGGCTAGATGGATCAACTAGGTGTCTTGCCTGGGGTGCTATATAAGTCCTACCATTTTCATGGAAATAAATAGTTGTAGACCAATACTATTCTATTAATAAGAAATATAGTTTCAACAATAGAAGATTACTCTCCCTGCTTCCCCCACCAGCGCTCACTCTGACCACCATGAGATTTCCTCTGAAGAGGAGGATCACCTCCAAAGGAGAACGAAATTTTTGATAACAAGCATGGGTTCAATCGCTACATAGAGAGCTTACAAATGTAATGAATATACTTCCTCATTGAGTGAGGCATTCCATACTGAAAGTGACTTTCTTTGATGCCAGGGTTCAAGACTTCTACATACCGGATACCTGGGTCGAGGGTTTCGTCACACAGTTACAGTTGCTGTGAGAGTTGCGTGGCAGGGAGTACACTTGACAGGAGATAGACACAGGCGGTAGAGAGAGAAAGGCAGCCCTCGTTATAGCTATATAACGTTGGGGGGAGGGGTTGTTATATTCCAATCCAGGTGGAGTAAATCCACTCTATGTTCACTAATCGAAATTCCTCCAACCCAACTTTAGGAGACATTTCATTCACTACTTAAAAATCGGTAAAGGACCAAACTGTTTAGCAGCCATCCTTTGATGAAAGCGTAGAGGCTCTGCCGGAGATGGAACAACTTCTTCTCTTCACTCTTTTTGATTAGAGCATCTCAGATCGGATTCCAATCACCTTAGCGAGTCTCCTAGGTGCGAAGCCATTCTTTAAGCCCAAAACAAAAGGAGAAGTGAAGTCACTATCTAGACAAAGGGGATCGCCTACTTAGAAGGTAGGAGTTCACACCGGGCAATCTCTTTCTTAATGAATTGAAAGCAGATGCCATTGAAAGAGAGTGAGGGAACTGACGGGAATAAGCTTAAGCCTGACCTCAGGGTAGGAAAAGATTTCATCACAAATGAACTTAGATAGAGGACGAATCGAATAAGCGAGCGTTCATCCCCATCTCTTGTCCTTGAAGGAGGGGCAAAGAATGGATCTTTCTGCTCTTGCAGGAAGGGCCAGTAGTCTTGGTGCTAAGGGCATGGCTTAAAGAAGCGAGTGACTCTTGGAAAGGTATCGAAGTGACTTCCGGATTTACTAATTTAGGAGTTCCAGTCGAAAGATAAATGAGTTAGCTCAGGCTCAGGGCGTGAAATTAAATAGATAAGAAAGGCTATTCCTGATCTGAAGAGTTGAGTTGCTATAGTTGAATTTTGGAAGGCTCAGGTTTGTGGTATTATTTATATAAGTCGTTTTGATCCCCGCTAAAGGTAAGCAGGGGAGATCTTTGAAGAGCATCCAATCCTGATCTTTTCACTTTCGAGATCGAAGAATCATAGCTATCAGTGCATTGGCAAAGCAGACCCAAAAGAAGAAGGAAGTCGAGCTGTAGTTCGAACTAAGGATAGACTGAATTCAAATAAGCCTTCACTTTCAATCCGTTGAAATGTATGGGTTAGGATGACCAGCTTTCGTACAAGAGTTTACCTAGAAAAAACCTGACTGTGAGACCGACTCGGCAAAGAGAGAGGAAAGTCAACCAAGTGTTCAATCTATTAAATAGACTATTTTTCTTTCATTAAAGTTTACAGATAAGTAAGATATTGAAAGGGGCAGAACGCTTTCTAAGCTAGACTTTCTCCTTACGTCCTTCGGGGCCTTATGTTTCAAAAAAGAGTCCCCACTTGTACTGTATGTACTGACTGCCTGCCTCAATGCCTGCTGACTTACTGGTCACTTTACTGAGTTCCTAGGAACGAACAAGGAATATTTTTAGCCCCAACGACAAGCGAACGGGCATTTTCGGGGACTAGCCCGCTTCCCATTACTCAAGAGGGAAATTCCTCGCACATAATTAAGGGAGCCATTGAAAGGTGACCAAAACACCAGAAACGGGGACTACCCGAGCTAATGATAGAGGCAAGAACACTTTCCGGCCAAGTCCCATTAATTGATCATAACGATATCGTGGAAATGCTGCACGGACCCATATATATAGGAACAAAAACAGAATCACCTTGATACTAAACCAGATCGAGCCCGAGATCTTCTTGAAAATTTGTCCTTCCCCCCGATTTTCGCCCTAAAACTAGTGATTACTCCCGATCCGAAGCACCCCTTTTCCATTCCATTCTGCCGCTTTTGGGTTTCAGAGGCCACGCCCCCCCCAGCGTTTCATTTCCTTATCGATCTCGAACCAAGTTTCTTTGTTCTCGATCTTGGCTTTGAACTCATGGAGATAGGGGATTCGCGCCTCTTCGGCCAAGTCCTCCACGTCGGAAAGAAACTTGACCGCGTCGACGATTTTCTCCAGTTTTTGATTATCGTCCACTCCCGCCGCCCGAGCTATTTCTTTAGTTTTTTGAAATATCTCATTGTGTAAGCGATCACATTCCCGGGCATTTTCTTCCGTTTCGCGTTCTAATTGAGCGGATTCGGCCGGGGAAATGTCGGGGGGAAAGTCGTTGAGGTCAAGATCTGGAATTGCCTCGGGCCCCGCGCATAAAGCGACAGCAGGGCTAAGAATACACATGAGTACTAAAGAAATGGAAATTCTAAGAAAAAAAAAGAATAATCTCAATAAATCCGTTCTAGTTCTTAGAGAGATAAATACCGAAAAATCTGTCAATAAATGACGAACCGGACGAAGGATATTTGAACTCAAATTCTTCTCAAGTCTTACTGAAATCGGATTTCCTTTTCGTGCCATATGCACTTAGACTTTTCTTTTTCCCCCTTTTTTTCCCGGAAAAATATCTCTTCTTACTTCAAGCTTAAAGTGTACAACCGCCTACGGACAAAGGCATTAACCGAAGCCCCTCCTTTCGTGCGCCCCTCACCTCCTCCATGAGGATGATCCACTGGATTGATTGCAACACCACGAATAATGGGGCGTCTGCCTAATCACCGGCTTTGTCCAGCTTTTCTAAGCTTACGTGCACCGTGGTTGGGATTGTAAACTATACCAATAGTAGCTCGACATCGGGAATCTATGAGTTTTTCAACACCCGAAGGTAGGTAGGGTAGCCGCACAAGCTTAAGAGAAAGTGTGGGGAGTGCTGCTTCCTTCATTATTTTAGCAAAAGTTCCTGCCGCTCGAGCCAGCTGACTGCCCCCTTCCACTCGGCCTTTCTTCGCTGTGTGAATAAGGTCTTAGTATGGATGAGCATTCTGGGCGGGTCGCAATAAGTCGCTGGTCGAAGGTTTGGACCAATCGCAATTCATCACCATTTTATAGTAGTTCGCGCGAACGCCTAAACTTAATTCATGATTCCTAAATGCTTCCTTGGCCGTGTGGAACATGGATTAGCATTATGTCATTCCTACAAGTGATCCCCCATCCAGGATTGCTATAGGAGGACTTCGAGATCAAATAGAATATGTTTCTTTCTATTCCGCGTGAGCCACTTATTTCTCCGAAACAAGAGATCAAAGTTATTTTCCTCTTTTTTCCCAATAAGTCGACAGCCTTACACCATTGGGATACTTCGAATAAAGTAGAGTCCATATAGGATACACCGGTGCTAAAACCTTTTCTCAAGATATCCTCCAAACTCTTGGGGTCCTTTCTCCGGATGTTGTTCCCCCGGTGTGAAAGCAGTTGGTTCCGTAGTTTTAGAATTCTGCTGATCCCAAGTACTCCATCTCCATCATTGCATATTGGAATATAGAAAATAAAGAGGAAAAGGCATAACCAGAAGAATTGTGAAAAATAAGTCAATTTATCCAATTGAGGCATTTTTATTTATTTTATTATTATTATTATTGATTCCCTCAAGACAGAAAGAGAAAGCGAGTCCTTCCTGTAGGAGTAGTGAAGAACTATAGAGAACGTTTGTTTGTTGGTTGTTGACCAACGAAAAGCATAGAATAAAGACGCAAAAGTGAAAGCATGGGAGTAGAAAGGCATTCCTTTCCTGGGGTGGGGCATTTTTAAGTAAAGACTGACTACAATTAAATCACGTTACAGCCAACAAAGTAGCTGTAACTATACTACGATATTTTCATTGATCGTAGCTAATTCTGATTTAATTGTGACAACAGCCGATAAGCAAGCAGCTTGTATTCGTATAATAAGACGGTGCTTCCTGCTTTCAGGAAAGTGAAGTACTTCAGGTATTTTGGATTCAGCTTGCACTAATAAACCAGGCCAGTGAAAAGTCATTTTTAGAGTCCTGTGTTAAGCATATAGCACATTCTTCAATAGAAGAAGCAGTGGATGGACCAGAATTGGATGTGTGAGTTCCAGAAGAGGATGTTTCAACTTCTATATGTGGGAGGATATCTCATACTATAGAAAGAGCTCTGCTCTCTCTTATGCAATAGCTCAGTAAAGAGTTCATTCTTTGACTCCTAGTATGAGTGTGAAAAGGCAGTAAAGCAAGGAAGGACAGTGCGATAACAAGCGATTTGTGATCAATAATCCACCGGATTCAGTACCAATCAATGGTGGATCCTCAACTTATACAGTTGAATTTGGGTATGAAAGAAAGGAAACGAGCTATTGCAAGCACTAGCGGTAAGGGCACTTCTTCCTTCTATTCTAAATGGAAAAGAGATGTTTCGAATTCATCAAAATCAGAAGCTTTTTCTACGCTCCAAGAAATTGTATAACTTGGACAAAATATTCACTTAGGCTTCCATGATCCACAAGATCTATATAGATATGGTTTAGCCAGTGAATGTTGTCCACGCTAAAAAGAACCCGTTCAGATACGTCATGGAAATTGACCGCTTCTGGTAAGTCACCATCTCCCGTAGGAGTAGTGTCCCTATAGACTTCATATAAAATAAAGAGACGATCTACGATTTGTTCTTTGATTACGTCTAAAGTAAGGTCTGTTATTTTTTCATCCATAGTCAAACTATTTAAAGCGGGGATCTTACCCGCCCTAACGGCCACCAGAATTTCGAAGGGCAAAGCCAAGCCAATTCGCAATATGAAATCGCTAATTAGTTGTTCAAGCATTTTAAAATGGAATCCCTGTAGTTATGCTTCTTGCTCTAACAAAAGGAAGAAAGGCTTGTCGGAAATTGCCAGTGGTTTTTCCACGAGGAAAGGCATGGTAAAAAGAAAATGAGCTATCATAAAGACTAAGATGGTTAAATAAAGGGGGGCATGATCTCAATCGAGAGTCATTTCCCTTAGTGACTCTAGAATGGACAGATCATCTATACTTTAATATGTCATTTTTTATTTTTATTTCAGTAATAAATCCTTCTTGCTACTAACCCGCACCTACTCATAAGCATCTTACTTGTGGGAACTGAACCCTCTAAAGGACCCATTCATTCACGACGACCTCCCACTCACTGGACTGAATGGACTTCCCGCTCGCACTGTTCTTGAAGGAGGGGGAAAGCTGGATGCTGTGGCGCTGGTTGCTCAATTGGACCTGCATTTTGACAAGCGGGCTGATTCCCGCTTGCTTCGGAGCTTTCTCCAGAGTTGCTCCCTCGGATCAATGTCCAGCCGGAGTTGTCCCCAAAAGTACTCTCACCGTCAGGTGAAACATTGTGATTAGCCGAAGAAAGTTCCCAGCTCAAAGTACCGCTGGAATGGTCAAGATCCATACATAAAGCGATGTTTTTTGTCGAAATGGAGCCAACAACCATGTGAATAGCAGTCATAACTAAGACGATTGTACTACTTGAAAGGGCCATACACAGGCGTTATGTGAGAAAGTCTCGGTAAAAGAGGAGGAGGTTGCTCAAAAAAGAAAAAAAAAAAAATCACTATGTAAGTCTATTTTTCCTGGAACCATATCAGGAAACATCTGAATTAACAAAGGAATTTTGAAACGTAGGATACATCATGTCATTGTTCAGATTGGTGGCATTGTCAGTGATGATGTCATTAGGACGCTGGCTATGATGTTGTTTTGAATGAATCTCTACCTTCTTGATCTTGATTTGCATAAGACGCGACTTCAACCCATTTGGTGAAGTAGTAGATTGCCACTAGGATGAAGCATTGGAAGCTTTTGGAGTCATATTTCCGATGACATCGATATTCCACACATTGAGAACGGCCAAGGCGTTGTCATGTTATTCAGAGGAATCAAAACCTTTTCCTTATCCGCGTAGATCTGACACTGCTGGCAGGATCGAACATACTTGATACAGTCATGTTCCATAGTATCCCATTCTTTATGGAGAAGATCATTTGGCCTTTCAGTTGTTCGAGATCTGATTCTATCTGATGGACCGGGGTTAATCCTATCCTGACTTTTTTTTTTCTGGAATATGCCTCCTACGGGTGCGGTTGCCTTCCTTTTCGCGACTTTCGACCTTTGCTCATCTCCATTTATCATGTTCACACTTGGGAATTCAAATGCATGTGTATAGGCAGCTTTCCACCGTCCGCTATTTTGGCTTCCACCTTTCTTGACTCTTCTTTTGCTTCGAAACCTACTTCCTAGTAGTAGAAGATGTTATTGATTCTCTTTGAAGGTGGGGGACACTATTCACGGGGATTGGACAGAAGGGGAATCTTTCTAGTCGGGATAAAATCCAATTGCATTGATCCTGAGGTTCAAGCTTATTTAAAGCATTTCTTTTTCCCAGGTATACCTAGCGGGGATGAAATCCCAGTTCTTCGCTGAAATCATGACCTGTTGTGGTTGTTTACATATGGGTTCGTACTTTCATTCTGATCTCTTTCTCCCTTCTACTTTTGTGTAGACCACAGGCTCATCAAGAGCCGTCTAAAAACTAGAAGTCAGCATTCTATTCTAATCGTAGGCCTTCATGCCTGGGCTGATACCTCCACCACTTAGACTGATGTGGAAAATTTATCCCAGGGTGCTCTGGTCGAGTCATCTTTCGCTTCAATACCTGGAACTGAGACGGATTCGGATGGAGAAGGATTAAATAGTTCATCTTCCCGCGAAAACTCTGAATTAGCTTTAGCTCGAACCGAACCGTGATCTGTTGCTCGAACTCTAATACACTGTATTAGCAAGCGGCACTTTAGTTCTTTGTGCCAGGTGTCGAAGTACGCCATTTCCTAGCATCCTAGTTCAGCGTGCATCATCTCTTGTCAAAATGGAAATCCAAGCGGATTCCGCCAGAAGCTAATCCAGTACCTTGTTGAGTGGAGAACATGAATTATACCCATAAAAGGTCCTTCCTACCTTGCCCTCAGGGGGCAAGGGCACACTTTCAGGAAGTAATGTAGTAAACATTCGAATTGAAAATATGAAAAATAGAACTATGCAAAAAAGATCTTTTCTTCGTTTGAGTGTACCTTTTCCTATGACTATTAATCCTGATGAAATCCGTGAAGTTTTTACCTTGTTTTAGAAGCTTTCTTTGGAGTTGAGTGAATATTGTTTTTCTTCCTTATCTTCTTCCATTAGGAATAGAAAGCACGATTAAGCGGTGCAACCATCGAGAATCAGTCAACTCCTTCCTATGCCTGAAGCCAATACGTGAACGCTTAAATGATTTGGTTCACGTCTTTGAGCAATTAATTGAAGTACTTGCCTTTCCTTTCCTTTACTTTCTTTCCTTCGTCTTCGGCGAAGGCCGCACGTGGAATGGTTTCAGTTTATGCTTTTTGATGTCCTATGCTTTATAGAAAGATCCACATCTTTATCGGTCTGTTCAACGCTGTTGATCCTGAAGTTGCTTCTAACAAAGAAGGACAGAGACCACACCGAGAACTCCTTCTTTTCCCCTTGGGAAAGGGGTGGTTGACGATTCCCTACTACGTACTAGTAGTCGTAGAAAAGGGGTGAAAGGTTCTTATATATGGGACTCCTACTTTACCTGCTAAATATTTAGCTGGCTAACTAACTCTAATTCATCTTCTGGGCTGGGTTCCCGCCTGACCGATTGATCCGATGAGATTCAGGAAGAAAGATGTTCCAATCGTGATGGTTGTTCAACGACGAATTCCTCGTCTATTTGTGAATGATTGTTCATTCGCTATTTTATAACTATTAGATCAACTACTCGGGCTTTTATAATAACCTTTGAACCCTAACCTAAATTGCCCGTTCATTCTGATGAAATCACTTATTTCTTTCCTTAATAAAGGATCTTGTGAGGCTCGCTATCCCGATTTATTCTGAAGTGCAGGCGGGATAAACTAATCAGAGCAAGGAACTCCTTAGAACCTTTGACTCAGTCAGCTCTATGCTATGCCTGTGTCTTTGAGCAAGAAGAGCAGCAAACTGCCTTCCTTCAATTCTTCCGCTGGTCCGAGCTACTTACTTTACGGCTCGTGAACAAACTCTCTCTGATCCGTACTTCTACAGAGTGACTGTAATGGTCTATAAACCTTAAAATTTGAGTTGCGCCTTGGGCAGCAAAAGCAGGGACAAATACGGATACTGGCAGACGGACTACAACTACTACATACTGCTATTTAGACTGATGGTCTGAAATCTTTCTTCAGAACTCGCTTTGGGCGCAGTTCTCACTATTCGTTATAAGAGCTTTTCCGCATAGGGGGCTTTCAAACTTACCAGTACTATTTGTTCCCTTGCTTTCTCTTCGCTTTGCCGCTCAAAAAGACAAAGATTTCAGTCTAAACTAAAGGGGTTGTGGGATATCTGATCCCAACATCAAATCAAAGATGAGAAATTCCTTAATGAGTATGAACCTCTTTCGCGAGAAAATTAAATGTTTGGGGAATATTGGTGGGATAACCTGGGCTTCCAGACCTTGTTGAAAGCGGCCATTCTCTTTCCTATCTAAATGCTAAATGAGGAATAGCTATCTAGTTTTGAGCTGAAAATAGCAATCGAATCTCCTAAAGGTTGCGGTGAAGAAAGAAGAGAGCTCCCGCCTATCTAAATCCTTTAGGACCAGAACGTACATCGACAAGAGGGCTTTCCCTTTGCATTAAGGGAGGGTGAAGCAGGATAAGTCATAAGAATCTGCTTTCTTGCAACGACCTCCTGCTATGTGCTATGCTAACGAGGGGTCTTAAGCTTAAGCAAACAAAGTACCAAGAACTTTTGGATATTATAAGTTTTTCTATTATATCCCAATTTCTCCTTCTGCTTTAGGATTAGCCCAGCTTTTTCGAAACGGACGGAAGGCCTAGCTAGAAGCTATTTAGCACCTTCCCCTCGATGAATACTTGGAAATGTGTCTTGCATCGTAAGCTATTTACTGTCACTATTTCTTCCTTGGAGCAAAGCAAGTCCAGTGAATCAAGGAGCAAAGGTTGCTTCGTTTCCACCAGGAAAACTTGAAGTTTGTTCCGCTGTTGGGGGAATAGAATACTGGCTGGGAAGAGAGCATCCCTTCTTTTTCACCTCTCTTTCAGCGAAAAAAGGTTGAGGTATATGATATATATTTGGCTTGATTGGCTTCGATCGATTCTTTTCTTTCAAAATGTAATTGGCTGTGCTATACCAAAAGCTTACCACCTTGCTAACTCTTTCAGTCGCTCCTTTATTATATGTACATGAGATTGAATTCCTCCCAAAGACTAAACCGCTACCTCAATACTCGACCGTCAGGCTTTACAGACAGACCTATAGTCGACCCTCTCACTTCCTTCGTATTTATTCCTTTTTCCAGCTATGCTTGAACTATAATTATAATAGAAAACTCATCGTAGAGAAAGTTATGGATGGAATGATCTCCTCTCTTGTACCCCGCGAAAGCTGAAGAATGGCTTTAGAATCTTCCATTCCGCTGCTCCAAAAATCCTTATTTGCTGCGTTACATGTTCTCCATTATTCTTCTATCATAGGCTTGTCAGGCTGATTCTTTCGTTTCGGAATATAATAATAATATTATTCTCAGAGCAGAGAATATCCCCCCCTTTCTTTCGGGCTCATTTGTGTCACCGTAAAGGCTTTTTTGAAAGGAGAGGGATGCTATTTCTTTAATTGATAGGAATTATAAATAGAGAAGAACGCATACTCAGTTACTATGTTACTATTCTATAATATATAATATCTTTATATAGTAGAGCTATATTCTACTATGGAAAAAGGAAAAAAGATATTTTTATATAGTCCTAGATGATTCAAGTCGCTTTCTACGGTACGATCCGCAAAGACCTTTCTTCTTTTATGTTTTATGGGGACTGCAGCAGTTCTGTTCTCTTATATACGCTATATGTGGCTGCTTCAAGTAACCGCATTTCTAAAGGGAGAATACTTTTTTTCTTTCTTTTTTTCTTGCGATGTAGGCAAGGGTGAATGGGAACTGATTGCAGAAAGTCCCGGTTTTGATTGAGCAGGCGGTCAAGCCGAAGCTTCGAAAGCGTGAAGCCGTGGAGAAAAAGAAATTCTAGGTCTTTGACCTTCTTTCTATCGACTTGGCTTAAGGTGGTCAAGATCCGGGCGCATAGCCAACTTGAAAGAAGGTTTCTGAACCGTGATGAAATCCGTTTCGTTGCTCACTAGAACTGGTTCTATTCGAATTTCGTTCCAGAGCGGGGGAAGAACAGCCAGTGGAGTGGGATTGCAGTAGAGGTCTTTTCTTTTCCTGTTCACGAATCCCATTCAGGTTCTCGGTAAGACGAGGGTACGATTTCATCTGTTGGAGGCGTAACTGCAGCAGTTAGCTCTACTCTAAAGGTGGTTCCGTTCTCCTCGGATGAGAATAGGTAGCTGTTAGAATAGTAGTAGCGGTGTGACTTTCTTCTTGAAAAGACTGCTTGACTTGCTTTCCTTGGCTAGAAAGGTAGTGAGTGCATTGATGCAGAGAAGTTGGAATATAGTCAGTGTGCCACGAGTGACTCCTTTTGTTGTCGATTGATTTGACTCTGTCTCCTCTCACTCTCAGGAAGGATCAGATACAGATTCTCTCGTCTGGTGGTTTGGGCATAGGGAAAAGGCTTATCCATGGGATTTTAATTTCCTACGCCCACGACAAAGGAAGGGTCCGAAGGAGTTTTCCACTAGTTCAAATAGCCTTATCTCAATTCAAAGAGTGACTTGTCTTTTTTTGAGTACTGGAGTAAGAGATATTCCTTGTCTGGTCCGTACTCTGGTAGTAGGACTGGCATAGAAGGTCTTCCTGTCATGTAGGAATAGGGCCAGTTAGGTCAGTACCAGTTCTCCCGGCAAGAGCAGATCCTTTTCCATATGCGGGGGCGAAGGAGCGGGCATCGGAGCAGGTGTCAAAGCCTGCATCCATTTCTGGTCTAACCGCTTTTGCAGAAAGAATGCCAGTCCTTAGCGGTCAGGTTAAGGAAGAAGAATTTTCCAGAGCTAACAGCAACAGTCTGATTTCATAAGATTACTCATCCTCACCAGAAGCTAATGATTAAATTCTCATTTTCTGAATTATGAAAGACCCTTGCTAAAAAGGTTGATTTCACTCCCTGAGACTGATTACCTTCGCCTGAACTACCGCGTAGTGGGTTGAATGCCAGTAGGGAAGATTCTACACCTTGATCAGACTCTTTCCTTCTTGTTCATCACTCCTTGCCCATTCTATCCTCATCCGTCAGACTAGTAAGCTGTTCAGGTACTCTGTTCTTAAATGCTGCCGCCCTTGACCCCACCTCTCTGCTCAAAATGTGGAACCGACTGATTGACGCTCTGGGAAAGGTGACAACTATCCCTCCTAACCCCGAAATTAGACCAGATGAAGACGTGAGCGAAGGCAAGCTTTAGACTATGCTTCGTTGTACCTGCATAAATCATTTTTATAAAGGAAGAATGGGCAGAAGCAGCAAGTGACAGATAAGACTCAATTAGCAGAAAAGACTGAAACAGCTCTAGGAAGGCGGAGCTAAAACTTTTCCTACGCATGCTTAAAAATAAGTGTACCCAAGTTCCTGTTTTTCATTTACCAATCATCTAATCTAGGGCGGATAAGACGGCCAGCATGAGGTTCTCAGTCTCACTCCCTCGAAGATGCCCTCCGCAGGAAAGATCCCCTCACGTGGGTGCTAAGACTAGGTCGGGATCGGGGAAACTCACTTTGGCTGAACCATCCGAATCCGATGCTTCCGCTAAGGCAGCTAAGTCTTTATCATTCTCTGATCTTGGAATGTAGGGGTAATCTTAATCGGAGGCTAGAGCTTCATCTTCCTTTTCCATTCGTCAATGACATTCTTTCTGAAGTGAATCCCAGTGACTTAAATAAAGATAGAGAAATGTCACAGTACGGTAAGTCTCTTTATCTCGTAGGAAGGTGAAAGAGAGAGAGGCGATCGCAGTGAAGCGACCGGAGGGAGTTAGTCAATCCTACGGCTTCGGGCGAGCAAATGAACTAATGGGTGAACTGCTTGCGGGGAAGACTTGAAGAAGGAAAAGCTTCCTTAGCGAAGCGGGAAGGGAAGTCTCGAGAATATGGCTCCTAAACTAGTCCACTTTTGATTCCCACTTTAGCTGACAGCTATGCGGTGTGGAACAGCCAATTCCCTTTTTAATCCACTATTTCCGCGATAGAAAGATGTCTAATTCATTATATTAGGGCAGACATTTGAAATGCATTTTTCTTAAAGCCTGGATCTCTTTCATTAGATTCTATAGTTATAACACTCTGTCAAAGAAGTATGAACTGTAAAGCCCTATCTTCTTAGTGAGTTATCGAAAATAAAGATTTCATGAACATCACCGCATTACTCAAATCACAAACAACTATACAGTGTGTAAAGTGCCAAACCTTCTACTCAGAAAGTGAGGGACAAGTCACATCGTTACAGTTTACAATTCACTTTCCCTGGAAAAAGGCATTACCCCCGCCCAGAATGAAGCAGCGAACTTGCTTATCTCATGTCAACCCGGGCAGAAAAACAACTTGCTTGACACTAATACGCAAGAGCCGAGGCAGATGGTAATTGAAAAAGTGCTTATATTGGTGGATTGTATAGCATTACAGACTTGGTTACGCTGTTAGGGTTAGAGAGCAATGCCACACTTAGGGATACCTTACATTTTAATGGGATAGTAGTTCCAGCCGGTAAAAAACCAGGATAAATTAAAACTTTGCAAGGAACATTTCAATAGTTACAATCATCCGGGATGATATCAGTTCTTCTGCAGCAAAAGGAACAATCTCAGTACCAGTATAAACAGCGGCTACACACCTTATCCTTCAAGGAATGAGTACCAGGACTGACTCCCATGCTTTAGACAGTAATGAATTATCCTCTAGCCAAGACTTTCTCAAGGGCTATAGTTTATCCAGGGATTCTATTTTTTCCATCTAACTCAATAAGAAACCTAAGGATGCTAGATTAGTAATCATCTCCGTGGGAATTTCCATCCAGTCTATAGGCTGTTAGTCACGAAATGAACCAATCCGGATTAAGTCGACCTATGCTTTCAATACTTACCCTGACCCAGCCACTTAGCTCTAGCTAAGGCCGATCCTTCGTCATATGCTTAGTCAAAAGCTACTTTTTGGAGGGAGTCCCTTTTCGGGATAGGCAGGATATCTTGGTTGGGGAAAACTGGTTAAAATAGTAAGACTCCCCCATCAATCAGTGGTTATTGCTTCATTCTCATTGAATTCATCGCTACTAACTAGAAGAAGTTCCTGGGCTAAGGCTAAGAGAAGCTCTCCTGTCAAGCCTTGGATTCGACTTTGGGCAATGCCATTTCGAAAGAAAGGGAACCAGTTGGGTTGGGAGAACCTAGATATGTCGATTTAGAAAAAGCCCATGCATGTTCTAACTGCAGGTACACTTTTTGCCTAGGAGGGAGAACCAACCCTCTTTCTAAGTCGAGTGACTGGGCATAAAGACTACTTATACTTATATAGAATGAAAGTTTAATTCCATCCTAAGAAAATCTTTTAGCAATCCTTTCCAGGCCTACTCTTCTGACCCCTAAGATCGTTTAAACTCAGAATTTCACTATCTATAGAGGCCGTATGGATATAGACAGAGTCCTCAAGAAAGATTGATGAAAAGAGGTGCTAGCATTTCTCTTCTCTAAGTCCAACTAAAAGGAGCAAGCACCTTAGACTAATGCGGCGGATCCGACCGGCGATGACCTTTACCAATTGAAAAAAAAAAAATACCATAACATAAATTCTATAGCTTTAAGCGGGCTTTTGACTAAACAAAGCCTGTAAGCTGTAGAGTTAGTTTTCCCTTATCATCCTTGGTATTCCTCCTCTCTATGAGATGTGGGATCGACCCCACGAGCCCTTCCTGTTTCTACATCCTTTTCTTTTGGATGATAAGGCACGCCTATCCATGTTTTATCCAGCCTCTACTATCAACCACCGGAATGGTTATTTTTCCTGCCCCCGCTTTCCTCTCCCGCGGGAAGAGCTCGTTCGCCAAGTCCGAACTCCCACTTTATCGTCGATGACGGCTCTCTTCGATGCTAGCAACCGCATTTGACCCTTTTCCGCGCTTCTTTCAATTTCCTTACATTCTAGCTGAAGGAGAGACTTTACCTTTACTTAGAGAGGGGCAGCGGTACCACGCCCTTCCGTGCTCGTAGGTTGACTCCCCTATGCATCCCGACTAAGGTCTCACAAACATGCACTTCCCTTATGCATCCAGCCGCTTCACTAATGTGAATAGGTTATACAGAAGGGTGGTTTGGTTATATACTCTTACTCTTATGCGCGTTCTTTCTTCGAACCTTTTGGTATGTATTGCCCCCTAACTATAGATCAGATCCACCAGACGAGAAACTCAATTCCGCACTGCTGCTGAGTCGTCGGACTTATCCACCAAGGAGATTCGTGGAATTTCTGTGGATTGCGTTGGGGGAAATCTACCAAAGCTAGGCAGATAGATAGACTCCTTTCCCGCTGCTAAGAGAAAGCAAGAAACAAAAGAAAATGATTGTTTTGAAATCAGCGCCACCTTTTGGGTATGCAGATACTAAGAGTCCTCTCACTACCAACCAGCAGACATCATCTGGCTGGGTCTTGCCGGTATCAACAACGAGAAAAAAACAACCAAATGGAAACAGCAACTAACTATGGCTCTTGGCCCAGACAACGCCCTAGGCTACGGGGGGATCGGAGCAACAGGGAACGCCTAGACGACGTTTTTATTCCTGGGCTGTAGTAAGTAGATCGAGAGGTCGTTCCGCCCCCTGTCCCCGAAGATGGGTAATATGTTCTCAAAAAATGTTGTTCCAATCTGACCTAGCTGGCGAGCGATCCCAGTTCGCGGCAGAGAACAAGACAGCAAGCGAGCGTACCTTTGTTCGCTTCTTCTCCACCAAGCACGAAAGTTTAAGGATAACTGTAGGTCGGTGGCTACCTAAGGAAACTCCGATTCGATCCGCCCCCCGGCTGGGAGGCATTTACCTCATCCCGATCACAAGGAGAGGTTCACCATGATGGGGGTACTTTTTTATTTTTTCCTTTTCAGAAAGAATGAAATGCATAGGGGACCATCCTTTTGTTGCGGCATGCTCCTCAGATTTACGGATTCGCAGGGGGCCTCAGGCCCTACTTAGTTGACTGACAATGACAAAGGCTTTCGAAACTAAGCTAAGTAGGGCCTTTTTGAATTGAATCTTAAGTAGTCTATCAGTGGTGCGAAGCGGTTTTGCCCCTTTTCAGTAGGGGAGCGAAAGGTTAGACCTTAAAAAGTCAGCGAACAGCGGTTCTTCTATGTAGGTATGGCGTTCCCCCTTGACTTTCCTAACGTCGAGCTAAGTGACTTCGTAACCTTTGCGTAGCGTAGTAGAATGAAGGCTACGCACCGACGCTCTCTTATCTATTAGCCTAAGCGTCTTCGCTAACTCGCTCGCCTACTATACTATACCCTACTATACAAGACATTAGTAGGCTAGGCTAACTCAGCCTCTTACTTCTACTAATGTCTTGTATAGTAGCGCCTTTTCCTTTTTGAATAACCCATTCTCATTATCTTTCATAAGTCAAGTAGGCGAACCCATAGGTCCTTAGTAGCGTTGACAAAGAAGAACAGCCGGTTAAAAGACAACGAATCTTTTTCTTTATATTATATATAGGCCAGCTTGACAAGCTCTTGATCTGAGGTGCGAAGAGAAACATTTCTTTTTTATGACTTCTACTTATCGATCCCGACCCGGAAAGTGACCGACCAGGGCCCTATTGATGAATGAAAGAAAAGGTTTATGAGCCCTAGCCCTGTAAGCCCACACCTGTGTAGAGTAGATCGTTCAACACCTGCGGCACAAACCCATTTTTGACCTATTGGTCCTAGTATCATAGGCGACCGAACGGCCGCCCCCTAATTACTAGACCGACCTGCTGTAATAATTCCATAAACACCTAGCGAAGATATGGCAAACAAATAAAGTAGCCCTATGTTCGAATCTGACAATACCATACCATAATCAAAAGGTACAACGGCCCAAGCGACCAGACTTAACATAAATGTAGCCACTGGAGCCATTCTAAAAAGGGAGAAATTAGCACTACTTGGTGAAATAGGTTCTTTTAGAATCAATTTCAAACCATCTGCTAGAGGTTGTAACAATCCGAACGATCCCACTACATCAGGACCCTTTCGACGTTGCACAAAAGCCATTACTTTACGTTCAGCTAGCACTAAAAAGGCTACTCCTAGTAAAAGTGGTAGAATTATTCCAAGTATTTCAGCTGGAACAGCTATGTACGTTTTCGATTTTCTATTTACTCATGATCTGGCCTGGTCGACCCAATCATGATATTGAAGGATGGGACCTTTTCTCGAAAAACAAAACTCCGGATCCCGAGAAGAGTTGAAGATGGTGCAACATCGAATCCTGTTATCTTACTTCGAATGGAATCTTAGCCCGCCTCATTTGCTTTCTTTATTGCATAAGGGCATAAGCGAAGTCAAGGGATTTTCTTCTAACTAGTGGCTGAGAGTAAGCAAGCTACCTTCATTCAACAGCTTTGTGGTTGAGTCAATAACATGCTCTGGGTCGGGAATCTTTGCTCTTCTCTTTTGCATTTTCGCTGCCTGCCTTCTTCTTCGTGTTCGTCCGTATCGCAAAGCGGGTCGACGCCAGCTATAATGGTTGAAAATAGGGGGGCCAACCAAGACCCCCCTAATAAAGCTTTGTTTGATAAAGCAAACGATTCGTTCCGACAACTTCGGACCAGATTAACCCCTTTAAATTAGCTGATCTTACAAAAAAAATCGGGCGGGCTGGTTGGGAAGGGGTTTTTGGCGGAGAAAAGAATCGCTGAGAGATAGATTCTACTATTTAGTCAGGACAAATGAGTGGCTGTGCAGCATGCTCCGGAGGAGATTGACCCTTCCCCGAGTCAGTCTAGTCAGAAAGGGGAGGGCCCACTGTCTAGACTGCATTTCGGGAGTTTGAACACCATCCCATTTCAACCAAAAATACAACCCTGTCAAAGGTATCTAACCTTCCTTCCTTATGAGTGGAAATCCAATCCCGTTTTGTTTTTTTTTTTGCATAAAAACCGGCCAGCCGGTAAGGTAATATATATTATATATATATATTTTTTTTTTAAACCCGTTCTTCCGACCATTTTTGAAAAGCGCATAGTTTCTACTCCAAAATGACCTCCCCAGTCGGGGAACGCATGAGATATTTACCTAAACCAAGTAGGTAGGTCCTTGAGCGGATCCCACGTTAGCCCCAAGACGTTGGTCTATAACTAGAAAAGTAAATGCTTGAGCTTGAGTGATAAGGGCCTCCTCCCCCTGCTTGCTGGTATTTTGCCTGTATGGTGTTTACCGGGTGGGACCCTCGATCCGGAAGGTATGCCACTTCAGCTACTATCTATACATGTCTGCTCCCCTTGAAAGCTCCTGGTGCTGCGACTATCACCGGTAAGTTGCGTTGGATCAACATCGGGATGAAAATCAACTGCAAAAGCAACTAAGTCAACGCCTATTTGCTCTGGATCTACTGGCCCGGACGCTTTTTTCTATTCCACCGCAAACAACCGAATATACTACTGCAGGATCTTCCGCTGCTTTTGTTATTATTGCTCTCACCTGTCACTACGCCACCTCAGCAGCTGGGACTCCCCAACCTTTTCTATCTATCTTTAGAAGTAGGGCGAGTGTCTAAAGACCGGGTTATCTCTCTGAATTAGGTTATTCACTGGGCTTAACAGCCATCGAGTCTTCTAGAGTTGATCGATCCGTTTCAAGAGGATTCATCCAAGACTCTAGATTTCGTTAATTCTAAAGAGGAGCCCATTCCATAAGGAAGATGAGAGGAAGGCAGGCTTTTTAGGGGCCTTCTTAGTATCAGGAGTTTTTTATTCTTCTTCAACTTTTTTAACTTTTTCACCTATTTCATAGCCTCTCTTCTGATAGCATCATAGGGGTCGATTGGTCGTCTGAGGTCGAAATCCCTTTCTCTTTGAGCTTTGTAGCATTTATTTTTTCTTCGGATAAATCAAATTTAGCATCTGCGTAATACGCTTTTGCTTCGCTAAAAGGATTTGCATCTGCTTTCACCCTCTTCTGCTCACCACCTTTGGTTTACTTGAAACATTGGTGATAAGTAGAAAGGACGACACAATTATCATGCATCCAAGGCCGCCCAAGTAAAACATTGTTTTATGTTTCCGCATCAATGACATACAAGGGGTATGGTATCCCCCCATTCCTCGATCTTTAATTCAAGTCGTACAATGCCCGGAGACCTCTGCCTACTTTGGTTAAATCCTTGGATAAGTAGATTGCTTGGGCCCAATCGATGAATAGCAATCCCGAGACGTTTTAGCATTCTCAAAGGTAGGAGATTAACAGCCGATCCCCCATCTATCATGATTCTTGTTATCCCCAATCCATTAAGGTATCCTGAAATGAACAAAGGCCTGTTATGCTTAATGAGTCCTGGTTGCAAGTAATCGTCCGTAAACGTGATCAAAGCCAAACACTCGGCATAAGTTGGTTCACTACTTCTCATCTTAACTTGGTTAACTTCATTAGAAAACTCCTCTGGGTTCGTTAATGCGTATACTAGGGACATCCTTAGTTCTGCAGACATCTTCAATGCATCGTATACGCTGAGGAGTGCAGGAATCTTTTTGAGATGATCTAATATGTCATAGCGAACATGTTGTCCATTAGCCGCTAATGTTTGACCAGCAAGCATTCGTGATCTCCCTCGTTGGGTAACTTCGTTTTGGCTCGAGAGGGCGCCCACAGCACCTCGGTCTATAGGGATGCCCCCAGGGTTTTGATTTTGCGATAGACCATGATCCTGGACGGGACTTTCAGGATTTGGGGATGATCTATTCTTAGACTGAGACAACTCTTGCACAAGATTTTTACCATAATTCGGAACGGGAGGTAATTTCTTGCCAGATCGTAACTCCATCTGGTTGACTTGGGCTATTTCTTCAGAAATCTGAACCATCTGGCATGATAAGACTAGACTCTACCTTCAAAAAATTCATCAACTTTAGAGGTCATACCGTCAGGCCCCGGCGCCTTGTTGGGGTGAATTTTTAGTAATGCAGCATGAATCTCCTCTTCTGTGACATCACTCACAAGAGCTTCATTCATTGTGGGTGTAATAACCCGAGATATACCACTCACTGCTTCTGTAATATTTTACGGACTGCAGGAAGTGAAAATGGTGGAAAAAGAGTCATGTATCACACCCTGAATACCCTCATGATCCTCCTTCCACATACCACTGTCATAAAAACCAATCCCCGAATTTGATTATGCCTTCGACTCTGAACACACAAAGCATGGAAAGAACTTGTCTTTTTATCACCAGCTTGAAGCCACTGAACCCGAGATTGACATCTCCAGAATTCCTCTTCTCTCTTAAGGTCCTGCTTCAATGATTTCGCCTTTACATGGTCATACACGGGCTGTCTAGCTAGCTTCTCCATTTCAGCAGCTCAACCCGGCAATTTGTCATTTTTTGCTGCACTTTAAACAAGTCTGAACCACGCACATTAAGCTGCCAAGCTTGTTTGACAACCTCAGCACACTCTTCATCTTTATCCCATCGTGAATCATAAGGGAAAAATGGACGTTTCATACTATCCAAAACTTCAGTGTTCAACAAGATGGGGCTATGGTCACTGCCTATAGCAGGAAGGTTAAAGCTCGCTCATAGCAATGACTCCAACTAACATTAACTAAGACTCGATCTAACCTCTCCTTCACATTGAAAGAACCCTGTCGTTTCTGAAACCAAGTGAAAGGATGAACAACAAAACCTACATCCAGCAGTCCACATTTATCTAAAAAATTTCTGAAGTCTGAAAAAGAAGCAGCTGACCGGTGACATCCCCCCTCCTTATCATCTGGTAAAAGAAGATCCTTCAGGTCCCCAAGAACTACCCACCCATCTGCTCGACGACCTGCCACTCGCTGCGAGAGACTCCACTGCTCACGACGTCGCTGGTCATCAAAATCTGCATGGATACAGTCAAGCATCCAACGCTTGTTTTTATCATCATCCTTGACCTCAACTTCCATAATGAAACTGTAAACAGTCCGAACTTGAAAATCAACGCTCTTCTTCCATAGCAAACAAAGACCACCTGCTAATCCCCGAGGAGGAACATGACATATATAATAAAAATGCAACTCCCTCTTCAATTTCTCCAACCTGTCTGTTCTATTCTTAGTATCCATTAATAAGACCGCATCCGGGGAGTGGAGGTGGAGACTAACTCCTCCACCTTTCAATGAGGAACTTTATTTAAGGGCTCCCCCCAAGCCCTTAAAGTTACAGAGGATTCTCGTATCTCCTCAGGAAAGAAGGCCTCTACTATGGCACACCCGCCAGAAAACCCGACCCCGACATTCACCGAAGAAGGGAAGTGGGTGGCTAGCTGCATTCTTGAGTTCGCACCCGATCTGACACCTATATTTGATGTGCCAATGAGAGGTCTCAGCGGGAATGAAAAAGGAAGTCTTGAAGGAGCTCTATCTTATAAAGAAAATTTCTTGATTTGTCGAGAAAAAAAAATGAAAAAAGAATGAGAAGGGGCTTAGACAAGACTTAAAAAAAAGCACTAAAGGCCTGGTGAAGCTCCACCTTTCTCTCCAATTCCCCCCTTCCCCACGATCCTATAAGCTGGAATTTTTTATCGACAGGATTTGACCTGAACTCTCCTCTCTGTACCGTATCTATCTCTTCTAGCAAGCTAGAAAGAGAGTGAAAAGCTTTTCCTTCTCCCACGTTAAGTGTTGTTCCCGGATCACTAACAAGAACTAGAAAAGTCTTGTATAAAGGAGTGTATCCTAGCTAAAAAGAAAGATGTAAAATTAAGCTACTAACGCTTTCATTAAGATTGGCTAGCTTCCATAAATGGGACCAGAGATGGGGGCGATAGATATGGAGGAATTTTAGACCTTTCCAATGGTCGAGGGAATCGAAAATAAGCATTTCACGAGCGAACTACATGGTTCATTCGCCCGCTTGGAAAAAAACAGCTTCTTTTGGGAACGGTTATCGCATTTTCTTCTTTTGACTTCAGTCCCTTTGCTTATATTGGATGGAGGTAACGGGCCACCACACCATTCTGATTAGCCTTGCGTTAGTTATTGGTCTCATTTGGTTCTGCAACCTCACTCAACCCTCTCCTCACACTCACCGCCCTGACCGGAAGTCGAGTACAGTTTGAGATAGGAATCGATGACCAATCGAAAGATTGATTAGCTCGAGTGAGAAGTCCGAATAGAAAGGCATTCCTCCTTTCTTGATTCAATTCCTTAGCGCATCACCCTTACTGGTCGCAGTAGAAAGGACGGTATTCGTATACTGATTGCACCTACCAGGCAGGAGGGATTGGCTTAAGACAGGAATGTTTGACTTAACCATTCCTTGACTTTCTTTGTCCGATGAGAAATGCGAAACGAAAGAAGGCTGGGAAATTAGATCCAACTCTTTCTCTCCCCGGAGAGATGAATTGATATATCTTTCTCGGATCATAGGTCGGGACTGACGGGACTTGAACCCGCAACTTCCGCCTTGACAGGGCGGTTCTCTGACAAATTGAACAACAATCCCTGGTCTACAACCTTCAAATTCTTTTCTCCTCACCTACTTCATTTGAAGCCGTTGGAAAAGAATAAAGATGAGCTAGAACAAGGAGCAGCATGGAAAGGAAAGAATTACTAGTTTCGGAAGGAGGTAAGCGCCTTCTCCTAATCGAAACTGCTTAGGACGATACTGACATCCTTTATCGTTCGAGCTTGCTTGTGCGCCTAACACTCCTAGTTAAAGAGCCTTTTTCTGATGAACTTTTAATAGAAGTAGGGATTTATAGCTAATTCTTAGGCTATCCCTTCGGGGATGTAGCATAGTTCCCCTAGTCCGAAATCGAATCTATACTCTGTCTTTAACCTTCGTTCGAGCGATGGAAAGAGTCTTTACGCAGGACTGGTATTATAAGTTTTCTTCCTTCTCTGATATCTTACTATAGAAGGCTCGAAGAGCTATGGTTGATAAGAAGAGTTAGCAGGCGAGACATCATCTCGTGTTACCAATAACTCGTAAAGACTAGTTTCATAAGGTAGCTTTGAATAAGAGAAATCGTAGCGTAGAAAGTATTGCCAACGGAAAGAGTTCCACAAGAACAGCGGACTCAATAGCCGCTCTAGACGCCCTAAAGGGAAGTTGGCGCTAGCTTCCTAAAGAGGATTTCTGTTCTATGAGGTACAGGCCCGGCCGCACGAAGCAAGAGGAAATAGGTATAGGCTGGATCAATAAAAGAAAGATAACGAAAGTGTACAAGATTCCAATCGGGCTGGCTCAGAAGGAAGGTGGCGGCGAGGAAGGGTATTTCGAATCTCGATCAAATAGCATAGCACGGGACCGTGCCAAGCTGTAAGCATAGCGAGTTAGGTATGGGCTTTCTTTTCACTACCAGAATCAGCAGTTGGCCTATTGTTGATCAAAGTCTGGGTTGGCGGTCCCTAGTTATAGATAGGCTTTCGCCTTCCTTTTTCCGTCCAACGAGGATTTTAGTGTTTGGAGAATTCTTCCTATTTGACCCGATGCCGTACCCTTCATGTGTTCATGATACATGGCCGGGGTACATATTCCACAAAAACAAGGTTCGACTACGAGGATTGATAAGTTGTTCATTTTGTAACCTTCACCTCTATCTACACAGTTTCATTTCTACGTCTTCGACGAGCAAGACTTCACTGCTGACATAGGGTGAGGTTTCAACAGGGCAAGCGGATATTATCCAACCTGCGGTCAGCTATGATATACTCAACTTCTTCTTTTCACCTCCCTCTTCGATCGATCCGGAAGACGTTCCCTTAGCAGTTGACATCTCAACAGAGTCCTCCGGTCGAGTTGGAAAACAACCCTTGAGACCTACGAGCTCCTAAAGCAAAGAAAGAAATAGACAGACTTAGACGAGGGCATCTTGAACCCCTCTCCCTACGGTCGAGTTAGCCCATGACCTCAAGATCAAGAAGAGCCAGCCATACATAGAAGACAAGGGAAGACCTTGCTCGACCAAATGAACGTAGCAGCAGCATCATGAGATAGAACCCGGTCCTGTCCCGGCTGTCCATCTGTGGAACATGGGGCTGAAGACCTCTAGAGTACCTACTAGAAGAACTAGAAGAAAGACAGAACCACTTGGCTAGGGCTAGGGGGACCAAACCATTAGGAGGAAGAAGCAGATGGAAGACAGGGTCACTTGTGAAAGAACTAGCCGAAGGGGACCATCACAGTTGGGGCGGTGGATGACAGGCTAGCTCACCAAGAACATCAGGAGAGGTTGGGGAAGACTTGGCAGCGGCAAGTCAAGGAGAGGTTAGGTCAAGGGATTTCAGACAGAAGTCCCATCAATCAGAATCAAAGGATGTTCCAGGAAAGAAGGAAACAAGGATATCCAAAAGAATAGGCCTTGAAGGAAGGCATGAATGAGGGGAGACCGGTCTAAGGGCTGCAAGATATGCTACAAGGTTGAATCAGTCCACTAAGGGATGACCTCTTATACATGATTTCAGCGAAGTGTTCAAGTCAAGGACTTAGGCGATCAAAGAAAAGAAGACTTGAAAGAAAAGCCTTCTATCCCACAGCTAAGGCATCCATCCAATACAGATAGAGCGTCATATATAAAATAACTCTCTCCTTTGGAAACCACCTATTCCTCTCATCGACTACCTTCACTAGGGTCAAGATTCATGGTTTTATAAGGGCGGCCCATTAGCTTCCTTTGATGGAACAAGGGATTGCTTTCGTCTCTTTCCTTCTGGGCCAGGAATGGAAGTTGTCGTTAAGCTTCTTTGGATCAATCGATAGTGTGCTTATCGCTCTACTTCGCTTGATTCTCATGCCAGTGGACTCGTCGCTCAGCTTTAGGCCTTATTAGCTTCATTTCTGAAGTGAGCATGAAGTCCGAATTGAATAGATACTGAGAAAGCGTCTTTCGTGATGAAAGTTGCAAGTGAGGATTCAGGATTGAGAAAGAAATCAGCAAAGCGCAGCTGGAGCTGAATCTATTATAGGAGGCGTAGGGTAGGCTCTTTGGATAGATTGACTGGCTTAAGCCGATGAACCAGCTTCTACCACTGACGAGCTAATTCGGAATATGCCTAACTAGAGGAATAAAATCACCTGATCTTGGCTCGGCATCTTTTGAAAGGTAATCCAATATCTGGTAAGAAAGGTCGAGTCGGCTACTCGAAGCGGAGAAGCAAGAGCTCACTCGACCCATAGGAATAGGGAGGAAGTTTCATTCCAAACTGCTCTTAGTTTGAGCTAGGAGATGGGACAGTTAGAGTGCTCGCAGCATCTCTTCTCCTTGCCGCAGCAAGTCCCGTCCCACATCCGCGGTTGGTGAGAGTAATGTAGAGGAAGACTTTTGTTCGAAATCGGGATAGTGTTCAATAAACCACCGTTGATGCAATAGAAGTAGAAGCTCTTAATGCAATATCTGGTGGTGAAGACATTCCCGCTGCTACAGTTTGAGTTGACGGTTCAGGAAAGTGCTAACAGGGGCAAAAGACTAGCATTCGATGCTTGTGTTTTCCTCATCAACAGTAAAGTCATAAGTACCACAGCTTCCTTTTCCCAATCGTAACATTGGTTATAGATAGAGTATTAATCATATGGAGATAGGGAATTCCTTGTCATCAAGTCAAACATCTGACCCAGCAGGGGAATATTATAGCCTAGCTAGAAAGGGAACTGAATCCGTACAACTCTCGTTTCCGGTGCATGGCTCTTTGGTCTTAGGCATAAGCTCTTCTAACCGCAGCAGGTGATCTCTTAGCCCTTATCAATCATTGTATAAACATTCCCTGTTTCGTCATTTCCTCATGAGCTTCTTCGATGATATCCTATTTTACCTGGTCTTCTACGCTCCTTTTCCTCATCTTCTGATATGGGGGGACATTGGTCCTATAGTTATATTTGTCCAATTCCCCCGGCATTGGCAAAAAAGGAAAGGTTAGGCTGAACCGGTAATCGACTGATACCATACTAATGCACTCAAGCACTGCAGCGGATCCTGGTGGAGCTGACAGGCTGAGTTAGATATCTATCGATAGATTATTCAATGCTATCTCTAAAAACATATTAGAAAAACTAGGACAGTGTAAAGCCTTAGAGGGTAATCCCTTCTTCATGAGCACCCTATGCTCAAGCAGTCCATTCTTTCATGAAGTTCTTTCTAGACAAACGACCCAAGACTATGGGAGAATCCTTTATTGAGGACCCTTTAACGGGATGTGTGTCCGCTTCCATCTCATTCTCGTTGTCTGGAGAGGCTTTTGGCATAGGCAACCTAGCTTACTCGTTTTGATAGTTTCCGCTATGACTATGTTATGTATGTATGTAATTACAGTCTTTGTTGGATATTGTTTAACCTAACCGTATACTTTCTATTATCTTAGTCAACCCATTCATAGGACCACTGCCTACCGCATTCCTGCCCCGGCCTTTTCTTTCGCCCGACACAATTGATTCGTCATGGGGAACCCGCTTGCTTGTCTCAATCAATTTGATTGCTTTAACTAGTCATGCTATGGAGAATTCCCATGGAGAGCCAACTGCTTCATGCCCCAGATCGGGGGGATTCTTATTGTGTGTGGTCATATTTCCTATTCATTGAGTAAAGGGCCGCGTTAGACCCGCAAAGCTTTCATCGGAGCACATCGCTTTCGCTCCTTAGTTTCTCAGTGGAAGAGGACCTTTCTCGATCAACTATCTTACTTGAATGAAGAAAGAAGTAAACTTTATATAGAAAATTATCTGAATAGCCGAATAAAGGAATTTTGGGCTTGATAGCCACTCCCCTGAAAAACTGCAAAGAAGACGATTCGCTACTTCCGAATCGCTGCATCCAGCTCCTCCAGTCTCCTCGATTGGCCCCCTTCGCCGTTGTGATCCCCTTAGTTCACTATTTTCTTGTATATAGAGTCGAGTGCCTGTCTTTGATTCGGGTTTGGATATTCTACCGTCTTTCCTGCCCCTCTCTCTCTTAATCAAAAGCCCCTAAACCAGTGAGGGTACTTTTCAAGTTAGTTGAGAAGTAGCCATTTGCTTCAAACAGGCACCTTGGAGAAGCTGCTTTCCCTTAACGGTTTTTATAATCCCCAAAACCAGATGAAATAGCTTCAAAATGCTCATACCAATTTGCTGAAATCCATCCGGCACTAAACGAAGTAGGTCGATACCAATAACAGGAACCGAAAGCCGCTCTCTTCCATAAAGAAGAGCGAAACTCTCGCCTATCCGATCAATGGAAAGAAATGACTCCTAAATCAGTCCCTCAAGCGTCGGAATGTTAATCCACTCCTCCCTAAGGCTTCTACCCTCGGATGAAAGAAGTGCGCGGATAGAGCAAGAACTATGAGCGGGTAAACCGGGGATGAGAGTTGGCTATGAGCTAGACTAGAGGGAAAGCTACGAATCTAAGAGCAATGCGCTAGTCAGCCTAGTAGGATCGGGTAGGTAAATTCAGAAGGGGGTGGCCGGCTTTTTAAACCTAAAAAAAATGTTAATTAAGAGGGAGGTTGTCTGATTCCTTATGTGATGCCTTTATTTGTTCCCTTTGGCATGATCGTTTCGAAGTTCTTTCTTTCATAAGAAAGTCTTTTTCGGAAATCAGAATAGCTGTTGAGCGGAAGGTTTATTACCACCTCCCTTTGGGGGCTAAGGGCGCAGCATCGGCGGTAAGAGCAGTAGACCCGCCCGCAATGGAAACTGAGCAAATCCCTTTCTCATTATGAACCTACTTTCTTCGCACTCTAAAGGTACTATGGAAAGCCGGTTTCAGGCAGCAAGGAGTGCGAGAACATTTTTTAGTTATCACCCGATCTCATGTCTTAGCCAAAACAGGATATAAGAGAACGAAGAGAAAGAGACAAAGAGAAGCTAAGGGACGGATTGAACAGCTGCTTTGAAGGAAGGAGTGCTAGCCAGTCCCAAGATAAGGACGGGAGACATAGCTTACTCCATTAAGCTTGAAAGAAAGCTCTGAAAGCCCTGTTTCCAGGTAAGAGCATGGAAGGGGAAGGAATTCATTCAACAGAAGCTAAGGGGCTTATGCCATGGCTTGCTGCATCTCATGTATTCTTTCTCCCAGTCTGTAGAGATCACAGGGACAAAACTATGAATGGCAAGGCGAGTTTACTCGGGGAGAAGGAAGGGTCCTAGCTACCGAGCTTAGCAGACAAACAATCAGTCACGGTCTGAAGGAAGAAAGAGATTGCCCTATCTTCAAAGGAAACTCCTGAGATAGAAGTAGTACGCGCACATATACATATATATGGGGCGGGGGCGATATCGGTCTTTTTTCATTCTTTCTCATTACTCGTAAGACCACCTCCAATGTGTGTATTCCCTTGTTCTGTTTCGGTATTTCCTTTCTTTATTAAAGGGATTTAGGAACTGAAGATCTTAACAAGTAGAAAGAGAGAGAACGGATAGGTGATTGTCCTAAGAAGGCAGTTACCGAGGTAAGTAGCTAAGTATTGGAAGGAGCTATGCTCTAGTATCTCCTGCTTCTGCTTGTTATTCTGCCTCTTCAAGTGTCCTAACACTAGTTCCTTTGTAACTAATATCCACTCATAAGAGAAGGAAGAGGGGGATACTCCGAATATCTATTGTCGGAGAATAAGCCGATAGAATATCCTGAGGAGAAGAGATAGGGAGTGAGGTAGCGGTGATCCAAGCAAGATAGTCTGGAGCAAGTTCAAAGAGAATACCTCTGCTGTTAGCTAAGGCTAGTCACCTCAAGTCTTTGTATGGACAATGTCTCTTGTTGTATAGCTATTTTCTCTGGGTTCTTCCCGAAGGGGCTAACCGTATTAATAGCTGATTTAAGGTAGTTGCTACTTCGTTGTTGAAAAAATGGTTTTCTAGCTGTTGATGGGTGAACCCATTAGGGTTGTTATCGGTTTCGAGTTCTCGCTGTTCTCTAAGGAAGTTGAGTGAGAAGAAGTAAGAAGTCAAAATCATTGGAGCTAGGCCCTTCAAGCTTAAAGACTAGCAGTTCCTCTCTTTCATGTCATGAAGCAACTGGCCAAAGAAGCTCCTCGGCTAGGGTTACCCTAAAAAGGGTTCTTGCTAAGACTGCTTTCTCTCTTCCGTATGTGAAATTTTCCTTTCAAGCAACCACATTCAGCAGTGACATCGAAATGTGAGATTTAAGCCTTTTCCTTCGCATTTGCTTGTTAACAACGAGCCAACCTTCTGAGGGTTAGGTGAAGGTCTCGTTCCTGGACTGTCCATAACATAATAAGAGTCTTCTTAACCGTAGTAGCAACAATTATTTATACTTCTTATATAAGAATCAATCTGGAAAGACAGCATTAGATACCTCAGAACTAAGAAGAATGCCTGCCGATGAGACTGACCTTATTTAGGACAGGAAGGAAGAGAGCATTACGAATTGCCCTATTTGATCTAGTCTCTTAAATTACCGAGACCCATACATACAAAGATCTAGGTTGCGAAGTACGAGTTGGATAGACCCATTTCCTTACTAAAAGGAAGAGTTGAGTTTGATCCCTTCTATCCAAGGGATGTACGGTCAGAAGAAGATTAGCGCCTTAACTTGTGGGCTCCGAATCTTGCCTCGAAAACTAGAGGGATAAGAAAGCTAGAACGAAGTTTACTGAGCAGAAAGGTTGGCTTTTAAAGGGATCTCGGAGCTCGTAACTCGTGGGGATAGGAATTAGGGGTCCTTTCACTAGAGGCAAGGAAGGGCTCTATGAATAAGGTCTATTGCAATCATTCCTCCCTAGCTTAAGAACTAGGAAGCAACGTAAACTCCACTTCTCGCAAGCTGCGGTACACTCTATCCCAATCTCTACAAAGTTCAGTACAAAAGCAAGAGTGAAACTACGAGCTAAAAGCAGGCATGACATGAATCTGACTCCGCTCCTCTCCTTTCAGTCGAGTGACTTCGTACCTTATCCAGAGATACGAGCTACCGGCTTGCCTAACCTCTCCCGTACTTCGGCGCATGAGAGGCCAGCAGGGTCAAAATAAAAAAGCTAGAAGAATTAGGAGCTTCCCTTCTCATTGATATTGGGTTAGCAGTCCTAGAGCTTGGCCTGAGCTGAGCGACTTTCCCTTTAGTGCTATGCTAAGCTCTGCTCTGTCAATAGCAGAGCGTTGTCGAGGGCTATAGTATATAGACCATTGGCATTGATCACGTAGCCACAAGCGATGGAAATCCGCTTCATGAGAAAGCCGTATGAGACCCAGGAGGGCGGAATTTCTTTACTAGTCTTTCTCTCTCTTATTTGAATCAGTCGATTCTCTTCTTATTTTTTTTCTGAAAAGTTTCGTTTCCATCTTCTCCGCAGAAAGTTCTGAGTTGATGTTCTTCCTTCAGCGAGTCTTGTTCCTTCCGTTCTTGCTGTCTAATCCCCACCTCCTGAGGGAGAATGCTCTCCGTATGCCCTTATTTTCTTCTTATTTTTTTTTTTTTATAGGCAATTCCCTAGGTAGAGATAGCGAAAGCCTTTTGCCCCATCAGATTTTAAATCCAATATCTCTAAATCTGACATTCCTGATGCCGATGCTTTGCCCCTTGCTTTGAATTGTGGGTCGGTCCTGTGAGAATCAATCTCCTTCAATCCCGAATGGGAATGAAGACAAAGAGCATTTTCCAATCCACCTGGGAGGGAAAGCTAGTCAGAAATAGAAAGCAGACCAATTTACGGACTCAGAATCCGAAATCCCTGATACCGAAGCTCTTTCTGATCCCCCAAAGGTGCTGGAAGAATAGAATCTCCTTAGTGATATTTAGCTCAACCTCGATTCCTTTGGAAATGGTGGAACTTTCTAATTCACATTCCTCCGTCGATGTTCTTTATCTCAATCTCTCTTCCGAGGGATTAAAAGAAGATTTAGCTTATCAAACCCTTGCCATGAAACCGGGAGGTCGGATGCTCTGATAAATAATGATTTTATTTAATAAACCTGGCCAGGTAAGCCCTTTTTGTATTTTATGAATGTCCAACAAAGGACATCAACCTCTTGCTCAAAGGTGCAGATGAATAAGCCCAAGAGAACGAATTGCATATTTCTTTTTCTCGATCCCAATGGTTTGAGGGGAAGTCCATTTTTCGCGCTTTAGAAAGCAAGTTGGTGGGGTTCGGAGACATGCATTCCTTTTTCTGTTATAAACCTGGCATGAAAGCCGTTTTTGAATCTGTCCTCGGACTTGGGGATTCCCCTTCTTCTTCACTTCTTCCCTTTGAGGATTGGATGCTCTAGAGGTCTCAACGAGCAAGAGGCATGGTACGAGAGTCAAATGCCACATAAATGCGAAATGGCTAGCTGCCCATTACTAAGCGAAGGCCTTTCTCGCCTGTCTTCTTGTGACCGGGTCGGGTCCATTCTTTAATAAGTCAATTTCCCACGGTCAGGTCAAGCCTAGTATATAGCTTCTAGTTCGACAAGACTAGCAAAGATGCTACCAGGCCTAGCTACCAAGGATGGGAAAGCGAAGGACAGAGAAAGTCAAGCCGTCTCTTTCTTAGATTGACGTGAAAACTCCTATTTCATTTCCCGGGTCTTACCCTACTTCTACAGCTGTAATAGCCTTATTATTTCTTCAACATCTCAAGAGCTAACCCCGAAAGTGACTCAACTACCAATCCCATCTCTGGCTCAAAATCAGACTTTATCCCCATTTTCAAGAAGTGCATTTATCATATTCAACTAAATCCTAGACTAGGGGGGTTAGTCACAATTCGTCTTGATTCCGAATTTCTTTGAGCTGAAAAGACCTTTCTTTTCTTTAGTTTAGAATCTTCGCTGATGCGTCAGTCCTTTCTTATTGCTTTATTTGAACCAGCGTAAGGAAATTCAGATCAGATCTTCCAATCGCTTATGTCAGAGCAGCGTCCTCTTCCTTCTTCCTATGGTCAAGCGCTTGTACTCCCGGTATGTCTTGTACTTGGCTTGTGAAGGGAAGAAAGAAAGGCTACATGGTATCTGACCCCGATGACATAGGGACGGTTAGGCTTGTTGGCTGGCTTATGATGGTTTCCTGTCCCAATTCAATCAACATATTCCTTTTTTTGCTCCTGCTTGGTAGCAGGCTTGTGTGCGAGCTTGGTCCGGTTTCGATTCCTAAAGCCCACGGAGAAGGGTGTGGAGCCTCGCTTTCCATGCTGCTCCCCCTGCCAGTGCGTTGGCTCCCTCTCTCGCCGCTGATTCGAATGCTGCCGTCTCAATTGCTAGTACCGGCACTCAAAGCAGCTCAGATGCTTTTTATCTTTTTTGGAACACGTGCAAATGACACTCACTCGTTAGTAGGAATGTCATATAATGACGAAATACTATGTGGGAACACAGGCTGAGATTGAGATCGGAACGGCACAGATCCAGAGCGGGACAAAACCTTCGCCTTTCTCCCATTGTTCCTTCCTCCTTCGTGCCCGATCCGGTCAGTAGGCGTCAGTGAAGTTCATGCCGTATGCTAAGAGGGGAAATGCCGACATCTAGCACATAGAAAAGCGGATTCGCTTCCTATTCCGATGAGATGTCAGTTCCTTTCGTGCAACCTGCTCTTGCATATGCCTCTTATTCCTCGTACAAAAACCTATTTCATTGCCTTAATGGCACCCCCAAAAGGCTCGATAAGGCAGATCCGTGGGAAGACGTCGAAGCGGGTTTAGAATCAATCCCATCCGCCCCAGGGACAATAAGAGGTCAATCAGGTTAATCCCTCTCGCCAAGACTAGTTGTCTTAGAAGGAGTTGCAACCTAAAGGGCTATTCCTGATCTTTCCTGTGATTCAATCGATTCCTAAGAACTTACCTTACCTCTCGCAAGGAACTTCACTTTCGTATAGTTGACTCGAATCGAATGCACTCTTAGAAGGAAGAATTGGATGTGCGCAGAGCATTCATCTAAAAACAGCATTTCCGACATTCACCATCAAAAGGGCGATCTCACACTAGCACTAGGATCTGTCTATGCTTGGACTGATTGGACGAGCATCTGCTTTTCGGCATATCGATACTTCTTCTTCCTCAGCGACTTGGAAATAGCATGATTCCACACGGGCAAGGAAAGGCAATGAATATTGTTTAGATACCCCACTCAAAGCAAGGATCGGAAGAGATGAGTTATGGCATTTCTAGGATTAGAATACGGTCCTATTGATTCAATCTTTATGCTTGGCACGGAACTCTTGTTTCGAGTGAAAGGGAGAGCAGTGGCCCGCACCGCATTCACAGGTAAATTTCCCTCTACGGGGCGGGGGTGGGAAAGTGGGCTTGAGGGTTCCCATTCACGGAGGGGGTGCAAGGCAAAAGAAAAACTCACATTGGGTTTAGGGATAATCTGACTCGAACTGATGACCACCTCCGCGTCAAGGTGACACTCTACCGCAGAGTTATATCCCTTCCCTGCCCCCCATCAAGAAATAGAACTGTCTTTTCTGTATACTTTCCCCGGTTCCGTTGCTAGCGCGGGCTTTACGCAATTGGCCGGATCATATAGATATCCCTTCAACACAACATAGGTCGTCGAAAGGGGCTCGGAGGTCTCACCAAAGCACGAAAGCCAGGATCTTTCAGAAAATGGATTCCTATTCGAAGAGTGCATAACCGCATGGATAAGCTCACACTAACCCGTCAATTTTGGTCCAATTCGGGGTTTTCCTTGGGGGTATCGGTAAGGAAAGGAAGGCCATATAGGGAAGAAAGTTGCTTTTATAGAAGTTCGAAGCATGGCATGATAAAGCCTAAGTAGGTCAAGTGCAAAAGGCTCTATGGCAATTGAGAGTTTCAACAATCAATCTAGTTCTATCCCACACCCGATTCTCACTCCTTCAATCAAGCCAGCTGAGAGGAATTGAGACTTTCAATGGTCCGCTCTTCTCTCCTCGTGATCGAAGCTGACCCCAGAAGTTGGGTATTCCTTCTTAAGAGGACACTAAACCTCCCGATCTTGCTAGCCGGGGGCTCAGTCTTTCAAGATTAAATCTTTCCCCTTCCGGTCCCAGGGAATCGCTCTTATAGTAGGAGGTTTACTATGTCCCCAACTTCTCTTTATTAAGAAACTCGGTTGTGTACTATAATTATAATAAATAGATTGTACCCTAAGCGCAGATCCCAAAGAAAGCAGTTGGCTCTTCCTACATCCATGCATAAAGAATTAGTAAGTAGGGTCCTCGAAGCCCGCCCGCCAAAGGGCTAAGTCGAGTGATTCCTCTTGTAGGGGATCGTAGCTAGCTATAGTATCACACGATTCTTTCATCTTCTTTTCACATTCATTCTCGGCCGTCTAGCTATAGGACCTCGAATCGATTATTAATACGATTCTATTTAATCCTTTATAGGTGGAAAATCGTCTACTTTATAAATAAGGCTAAGGCTTTCCTCTTTGTGAGGAATTCCCTCCAGGTTGTCGGCTTTATCGGGGTCACTCTCACTCTAAGTCCGAGCGCAGGACCCTTTTCCACAGTTACAGGACCGTTGCGACAGTTGTTGATACCGGAAAAGTTTCCCTCAGACATCTCGACCGGGAAGACCTCTTACGAGAGTTGCTTGCCTTCCACCGATTGACTGCTTCTATTCCCGTTATGCCCCTATTTTACTTCCCTATTTGCTTACGGATTTGCTTAACGAAAACTTCCCTCAGGCTGGTTATTCCTTGCTTGACAAAAGAGAAGAGTTTACTAGAAAGCACTGGAAGGGAATCGCTTTCCTATCTCTAAAAGGAAGAACGGGATTCCATCGAACGGAAAGCCTTCTTACGCCTTATTAGCGAGAGTTTTGACTGGTAGTAGTACCTCCGAGGAGCGCTTTAACAGGACTTCCGCTTACAGAAAATAGGCCTACGAAAGAAAAAAGCCTACGAGATTCACTCATAACAGAAGGGATTACCCACCTATCGTGCTAATAAGAAAAACGAGCGCCTTATTAGTTAGTCAAGTAATCAAGGTCAGTAAAGCGGGAATAAATTGACCAAGCAAAGGATACTGAAACCGATGAAGCAAACAACGGCTACCAGAAGAGCGGCATCCGTTTTCCACAGGACAGTGGCGAGAGACCCATTCTCGATAGAGGAGAGTACGACAGAAGACAGGGCCAGACGAGATATTGAAAGGCTTGAATGGACAGGTAAGGGACAGACTGATTGCACTTACCAGGCACAGGACTTATTGGCTTAAGAAGCAAGCCAAAAAAGAAGGGATTCGCTTACAGAAGTACTATCCATATTAAGAAAGGGAATATATCTATTTGAAGGAAGGTACTCGTGTACGGGAATCGAAGTGATTAGAACAGAACTGAGCTTGCCAGCCAGGAATGAAGAAGCAACGGACAGATAGACTCAAAATTTACATCCTGTATTCTATCCTTTAATTGATTGCATACCGTCTTGCTCCTGTTTACCGTACTATTAGCTGTACTTCTTTCCGAATGGTTCATTCCCTACTTACTCTATTAGGGGCATACTCAATAGTTGTCTTTCCTTTCCTGTACTTTTTTATTTCCCTATTTGATCTAGTAAGGGGGAAAGGCAGACCGCTTACCATAAACAGAAGATCGATATCGCACAGAAGGCCTGATATCGCCCTATTTGAGATACTGATTCAAGTTAGAGTACTTCCTCAGAGCGATTGAACTATCCTTTTGACTAAATAGATGCATAGAGAGGGAATCCTGAACTACAGGAAAAAAGGAGAGCTACTTGCCAGCAGAAGGAAAGGAAGAAGCAAAAGCTTTCGCATGTAGTCACTCACATTATCTGTACTTTACGTAAGCCTGTTAGTGCAGCTCAGCTGGAAGAGATTCTAAGCGAGAAGCAGTACTGAACCGGAGCCACATCGAGTTAGTTCCCCTCAAAGCCTTCTTCCGAACTTGCCAACAAGTGCTTATGAAAGCAGGTCGGTCTCTATCAAACAATCAAGCGCAAGAGACAACAGGGTCTTGAGGCAGGAAGATTGATAGACACAGAAAGAGAAGATCTAGATTTCAAAGAAGAGAAGCGAAAGCCGCTCAAATGCAAAATTGGAGGGCAGAAGCCACTCGCTTCACTAAGGGCAAGGAACAAAAACCACTCAATTCTTTGTGAAATTAAGGAGAGCAGCCAGCCCTTTCTTATTATATTAATTATTAGCGGGTAGGTTAAACTTTTTCCTGAAGCATAGATGAAATTAGAGATGAAAAAGACGCTAGCATTAGCAGAAGATCATCGATCATACTTTCTTTCCTTAGACCACTATCGAGGAAGAGAAACTCATAGCACAGATGATCCTTACCCGTGAAGGTAGTTTACTTGCTTTGGTGCCTAGTCTATAGGTCCAATCTCATCTGCTAGCGCTTATTTGTTGCTTGGTCCGGGCACATTCATCGATTTCTTTTAATTGTTCTCGGGCTATGGGCATTGGTCCACATGAATCAAGCTAATCCCTTCTTTTTCGATAGCTATATCAAGAAATGCATTCCACTTTCTCGAATGTATAAGTGGACCTCTCAAAAGTATAAGTAGACATTAGTCTTGCTGGTTCGGTCTTTTTCTTTTATTGTTTCTATGCCCACATTGACTAGTTTTAAAGCGCTGTTTAGTGACTTTCATGTCTTCTGCCTGCTACTTTAACTTTAGGAAGATTCTTACAGTCTTATATGCCTTTTTTTAGGCGTCTAGACGCCTTCCCCCAATTCTAGGATGCGTAGTAGCTCTAGTAAGTCCGTAGCTGGATCTGGATCAGGATGCGGAGTTTGAGCTGCGGGGTGAGGGAGAGATGGCTATGTCTATCCCATCCCTTCTTTGGTTCAGTCTTTGGTAGTAGGTGCGATATTGAAGGAGTTCAGGGCTAAGGGCTGGAGCTTTATTCCCACTCCCAGTAGTCTGTCTTCAGTAGTTCGCTTGGAAAGTAGTCTTTCGTAAGCAGGAGCGTAGCGCTTCGCAGGTGAAGGTGCAGGATTTGCTTCTTCCCCTTATAGCGGCTTCTGTTATTTTCACATAAATGTTATAATAAATCCTATCTCCCCCTATCTCTACTTCTGCTAACGAACGCTAGAATTGGGATATCGAGAAAGAAGGTAGACCGTAGAAGGTTCAACAAAGAAAAGCAAGAAAACGTAAGCCCAACCTATACAAGGGCTTACGTTTTTCAACTGCATCGTACCGGGAGGGGTCCGTACCTCCTTTAGATAGATAGAGCCCCGTGCTCCTAATGTAGAGCTATAACTACTGCTACCGTGGAATCCGCGATCACACATGAGTACCTCGCCTTCCAAAAAAAGCGGCTGCTAATTGGCACTAATGCTAATGGGGACCATCGATCAAGAAGGACTTCGGAGACTGCAATCAAATAAAAAATAGATATATAAATATGGAGCCAACTCTTCTAGTTGCGCCTCTAACCTTACTACGCTACCCAACCAGCTGATAAAAGGTCTAATTCAGCAGGGCTAGAGGCACGAAATGCCGATCAAACCCGTTAAAGGAAGCCTAATCAAAGCAGGCAAACAAGAAGATCTGACTGAGTTGATGATGGACCGGATCTCGAAAGGTGAGAGACTTTGATAAAGACGTATGAGAAAGGGAGGGTCGAGAGAGGCTTATTGCACGATCCACCCAACTCAGCTAAGCTAATAAATGCTGCATAAGAGAGTGGGAGGCCGGCCCCTGCCCATCTGGAGGTGCACACCCATTTAGGAACATATGCAAAGGGGTAAAGAAAGAAGTTAATGGAGAACTACCAAATCCAATAACTTTGATTTGTTCGTATCATTCTGTCATCGATCACTGCTGGGTCGGTTGGTGAGTCACCCCAAAAAAAGCATCGAGAAAGGTCAAGCATATATGTTTTATGAAATGATCAGCGGTCTCATTTATGCTATGCCCTGCATCGTGTTCGTGTGTGTTTATTGAGCTTTCTTCACTTCAGCGCCATGCGCTTTGCTTCGCTTTATAGAAGAGAGAGACCGTTGTCTTGAGAGTGAAAAGCAAGCGCAAGCGATAGAAAGGATAGTCCCTCGCGCGTTCGCGCGAACTACTAGAAAATGGTGAGATCATTAGATCATTAGTGAAAGAAGGACCAACGACGATGAAGGTTACGAAGGAGAAGGAGGAGTAGGAGGAGTCAGTCTTCTTTGAAGATCGAGGAAAAAATCGGACAATTATGCCATTCGGCAGAAGTCTTCTACAGAAGGAAAGCCTGTATCGAGTAAGTGGAGAGGAAAGATCCCCAGAGATTCTTATCTTATTCCATTCCAGTGGCTCGACCAGTAACCAATGGCGAAAACTAAAAAATCCATGGTTTCCCGGTAGAACCCCATTTCGCCCAAGTTGTTGCGGAACCGGAAAAAAGAAGCGGTTTTTCGCACAGCTTGCTCATAGTGCAGGTCCCACTTGTATATTGTATTTGGCCGAAGAAGCATCGGACAGGTTGGAGTTCTTACCTTCTTGGGACTCCATGGACCAAGATCTGCTTTCATTATATGGGCAATACCGATCTACTTTAGTAGATCATATGGATGTAAAAAAAGCTTCTGATTTTGATGAATTCGAAACATCTCTTTTCCATTTCTATTTACCTAGTTCATATCTTTGTTTCGTGTGTTCCCGGGAGGAATTCGATCTCTTCAATCTCGGGATACCACCTAAATAACTGCGGCCAAAAAGTCAAATAGGTCGGGAAGAAAGAGTCTGAGGTTGGGTCGGACGACATACATCTTGGTTGGTTCCACCACCAACTTTCTTTATGTGAGTGATTTTAACCCTTAGATTCTCCAAAAACATCTTTAGCCACTCTTTTAATGCAATTGGCCATCTTATACCACATCACAGAGGTTTCTTCCTAAAAATTCCATTTCCCTTCCTCGTTATAAAGAGAAAGTCATTTGGCATACCTGCATGGATTAGATGTCCAGATAAACCCCCCGACCTGGGAAGTCTTTCGACCTCACTCACTTGATCAGCAAATGGGAAGCTTGAAAAAGCGGCTTTTCGCTCCTCTCCTTACAGTCGAGTGGCTTTCGCTCCTTCTTCCGTAAAATAAAGCAAAACGGCTGCTGCAACTACAGGTGAAAGTGGCACGGCTCTTGTATGATGGAGAAAAAATGACCAGAATCAAAAGATAGACCAAATTCAATGGAGGATGGGGAGTATGGCTGAGATTCCAAATCTTAAGAGATTGAAAGAGTGTAGGGGACATATTCTACATCTTAATAGCCCCGTGCTTTATTAGCGCAGTGTTAGAGAAGGGAGGACCGAACAATATGACAGGGCAAGAGCTCCGCTTAGCTTAGTTAGGAAGGCAATATTTCGCGTGCTAAGGCGCGCGTAAGCATCAAAGCCCATAGCGCGATAGGAAAGAATCTTAGTCTGGGCGGCGGGCGGCGGGGAAGATAGTTCATATGATTTTTCCAAAGAATGATTCTACAATCGTACATAATACAATACAAAACCGATTTTTCGACGCGGGAAGACGGTGGAGAAATAATAACAGCAGGCATTGAGAGGACACATGCTAAATGGTCTACCTACTTCGTTACAATGGTTCCTGATGAGAACTACCTAGATGCTGCATCAAGGTTGGTTGTTAGGGATGGGGTAGAAATGTAGTTTACGTTTCAACTGGATCAGTTCGCCCGCAGGGACGAATGAAGGAACGCTTTTCTTCGGAGAGATAAATCCTGTTCCCTTCACCGCTCCGTGGGCTTCTGGGTAAACTGATGGTGGGTATCAATAGATCTCTTTTCCACCTAGGTTAAAGGGGTATGCCGCTATATATGCTACACCGAAGTATGCTCCTAGCTAAGCTACTGGCTTTGGATCTGCCTCTCGAGCACGAGGGTCGTATTCAATTCATAAGGCTATCGATCATGAAGGTTTGCCTATGGCTCTGTATCTACCTCTGTCTGCTGGTGCTTATTTTGATAAGCTGCAGGATCAACGACTGGATCAGCTGGAACTACAAAAGGCTATGGCTATGGAACTTTTTTGGATACTTAGCAAGGTGCTGGATCAACCGGCGATACTTCCTATGCCGAGAGCACCAATAGATAGCTTAGAGAACAGGTCTAGTTAATGCCCACCGGCAGTGAGCCAGGAGTAGGAATAGACAATAGGGGGGGGTTCATTTGCTCTTATCCTGTCTAGATAAGAGATTTGAAGGTCGATAAGGAGTTGGTAAGCGCATTGACTTGAGTTCTCCTCCACCGGTCTTGATGTTGGAACCAATCCACGGAATGGGGGAATAAGAAGATAAGGAAGCAGGATTCATTGGTGGTCCATTCTTCCCGGTGCCTCGATAGGCGGGAAAGAAGAAAAAACGTAGTGAAGAGAAGCGTAGGAGGCTATGGGTATAGCATCCTAACGTAGGAGTGAAGCACGCTGTCTTACTCTGGAAAGCTCATCTCGGCCTTCATTAAGCAAATGGGCTTAGTCAGACCAACCGTATCGTAAGTAAGAAGAAGGGCGGTGGTCTTCCAAGAAGCGGAGATGGCGGAATAGCACGAAGCGAGAATCTTACTTTCGAGCAGCTCTTGAATAAGTAAGTGTTCCGCAAGTGTAGGTAAAGAATTATCCGACTTTCTTCTAAGAGTGGGTCTGTCTAATCAAATAAGAGATCAAACAAACTCCTCTTCTTCGAACTAGTCATTAATGGTAGGTTCATATGGGTATCCTTTTCCTTTTATGGCGAACCGAAAGGTCGTTCGTGAATATAACACGAAAGCACAGTGTTCTTAGTGTTTTCTTTACAGATATTGCCTTTCCTATGAAGATATTTGGTTGAGGTTAGAATTTGGTCATTCTCTTGAATTGACTTTGCGCTTTCACGGGCGGATCTGTCAACCATATGTTAATCGTGCGTGTTCTAAACTAGAAGCCGAATGTCGACTGCTACCTACCGGTTTGGCGGAAGAAATCGACATGAGGTAGGAAGCCGGGTAGGAGCACCCAATGACATCCGTTACATGACCACTTCATTTAGTCGTATCCGCCGGCAAAGATGGAATGTTTACAAATAACAGATGGTCAGACAGCGGTAACTGCACTGTGTGACCGGGATAGAGTCTTCCGATCGCGTAAAAGAGAAAGTTTTCATAGTCCGTAGGTCAAGTCCAATAAGAAGTTGTTTGTTTAGCCTTCGGTCTTTTAAACTAGAAATTCTATTGTGAGCCGTTATGTCACTAATACTCTCGAGTACGCAACTGAAGGAATCTCACTCTTAGCTCTTGTTTAACTGCCATGCATGTATTTGTTTAGATAAGTCTACCTAAGGTAAGACCCATGGAAAGAAGCTAACTCCAAGTACAACAAACGAAGGACAGACTAACTCACCGGATAAGACCTCAGGACCGGTCTATAAAGCCTAAAAAAAAAAAATCTACTAAATGAATCGAGTTGTGCCAAAGGAGCAAAACGGCCAGCTATTAATGGAATTCCTTGTCGGCTTTTTTTAGAATACTCGTTTGGCCGAGGGCTCCCAAACCTATACCAGAAGAGGAAGCTAAACCCGTGCTGACGAATAACTAACCCCCTTAATTCGTTGAGTAAATAGGGAAGGTATAGGTTTGCTATGAATGACCCAGTCTCGAATACTGGTAAAAATATCCGCAAAAGAACGTTCTCCCGTGCTTCCAGACATGCTGAGCTCCACATATTCATGTACAGTAAAAGGGGGGATTGATTCTGTGAAAGATAGGATCAGTAAATGGAAATTCACTGAGATTTAATCTTTGTGAGATCTTCAATAGTGGTACCGAGGGTGTCTTTAGAGTGTACCGAATCAGTATAGCTATCCTTCTTTTGACCCAGTAACGCAATTTCAATCAGTATAGAAAAGAAGTGATACAATATTTCTTTCTTTTTTTTTTTTTGCTTGTTATGTTAATGCAGAACCATGTGCCATTCAATAGGAAAATGCCTCTCCTGTAGTATAGGGTTTCTTTCCATTACTGGCTTCAGACTAGAAACTGAAGATTTGGTAAAGTGTGAGTCCGACGAGTTGGGTTCTAATAATTCATGAAAGAGATTTTCATATTCCCAAAATAGAATTAGATGCGAAATCTATAAAGCCCCTTTTCGTGGTTGTAGAAAAGGTTTTTTTGTTCGAATCCTTTCATTTTAAGGAATTGGTTGGTCGTACAATAACAAGTATTATAGTATATAGTCTTCGATAAAAGAAACAAAACAAACAATAAAATAATTGGAACAATTAATATTCGTGATGCAAGCATTGCTGTATTAGATCCAAAGGTTTTTCTTGACCTAGCTACAAGGATGGGACTCTAAAATATTGAAAGAAAAAATGTAGAACCTAAAAGGAAAAGAACATAGGAATTACTAGTCTTAGAATCGAGTTAGACCAAAATAAAGGTTTGATTTCTTCGAGCGATCGTGCGATACTTTTTTTCTTCTTATTCGAGATATTATGTGCAATTAATAAACCTACTACTGAATCTAATAAGTTAAAGTAAAGTCAAAGTGTTAGTTGGTTGTTGTTCGTTCCAAAATAGAAAATGGATTCGATACAATTTATTTATTTTATTTATTTGAGTTCCCATATCTCGGTAATGGGGTCTGTTGATTCGTAATCACGCTCTGTAGGATTTGAACCTACGACATCGGGTTTTGGAGACCCACGTTCTACCGAACTGAACTAAGAGCGCTTTCTTATCACAGTAGATACAATTGTAAAGAAAAGGATGATTTTTGTACCTTCACTACATCTTGCATGCATCTAGTATCATTAAATTCAAAATTTGTCATGTCTTGAATCGATCTTAACCTTCGTTACTGCCCAGAGGAGAAGGTAGGGATGACAAGATTGGAACCCGTGACATTTTGTATCCAATCCAAAACAAAGACGCTACCAAGCTGCGCCACATCCCTTTCAATTGGTCTACGGTGTCATTGTAGAGAATCTCTGCCCTGTTTTCCACATCGTTATTTCCTCCATCGATATCCAATTTATCTTGCCATTTCTTCTTTTTGGTTTTTATTTTTTTATATACTAAATATCATCCCGCCGCTCCTACCAACGCTTACTTACTTATGAGCAAAAAGGGTTAAAAAAAATCAGCCCTTTGAATAAGCGAGGCTTTCCCGATAGAAATAGTTGCATGCGAGGAGATCCCAATTCCGTGTATCCGGTTAAGCAAGCCCTGCCGCCAGCTTCCACCCAGACAAAAAACATGAGCGCCTAGCGCGAAAGGTTGCTTTACTAAATAATATAAGGCGCGTTAGCGCTTTAATTTTCAATAAGGGGCGGAGCTTGAAGAAGCGAAGCGAGCCTAGAGTAGCAGCCTATTACGTTTTTCAGGCCCCTTTACTTGATATTCAATTAGTAAAGCGCTAGCACCCCTATAGAGTAAGGGTCTTCTGCTATCAATGAAACCGAAAGCAAAAATCCAGTGCGTTTTGTATAGATCGAGACTTGTAGCTTGATTCTTTAGTCATTCCATACTGGGAAGAATTGCAGGAAATCGTTCGATTCTTCCTATTTCTCAATGATATCCGACGATCAAGACAATTCCCGTGAAACTTTTTCATTTCATAGAAGTGAATTCTTATTCTTACAAAGCAAATAGCATTTCCTATTGATTTGTCCCCTGGACTGGATCTATTCTTCTTTTTAATTATCCGTCGCTACGCTGTTCCCAAGGACTGGCAAAATCGAAATAGCGAATGAGGTAAGGACCTCTTCTCTCTGACGTAGCCAAAGTGAGAACCATTCGACCGAGGTCGAGATCTAAGCCGGTCTATAGCACAGGTGCTGCAGTGAAAGATTCCGCCGTAGCTAGATGCCTTGAAGAAAGAGCAAAAAGACTCACTTTGGGTCCATGGCTCCAGTCAAAATGGTCCTTCCCCCCCCCTTTTTAAAGAAAGCCCTGATCGTAGACCACCCTTTTGCCATTCTTTTTCCAATGAGGAGTCCGACCGATGAACCTTGGGAGCATCCCGGGCAAGATCTATGGCTTCAGCTGCGGCTAAGCGAACTACCTATTATATATATTCTTGAGAAGTGAATATGAGAGAAAAAGCTTTCACATCACATAGTGGGAGGCTGGCCTTCTCTCTTCCCAATTCTCCCAATGAGACCTCTTTCACTCACTTAGTGGACGACCCAGAGGACGTGAATAAAGCCCCCTTTTGCCTCATCCCGATCCCCCTGAAAAGAGAGTGAAGTAGCGGCTCCGCTCCCTCCTATTACTGGGGTGGAGTCGAAGCTATGGCACCAGACAGTCAAAGAGATTCCTTCCCGAACCACTCGTGTAGTCTTCTTCCTGCCTCCCAGTTAGACCCTATCTCGCTTTCCAAGTCTCATTTGAATGAGGCGCCGCCGCTACTAAATGCAACTCTCATTTCAACATTCTTTCTTCTCTATTGGAATTCCTTCTCTATCTGCCTAGAGAACCTCTCTTTCCCTACAAGGCACTAGAAGGTCGACCCCACTTTCCACACTATGTTGACTTGACTCCTGAGCCCAGCCATTCCCCGCCACTCTTTCACACTGCAGCAAGGGCTTTGTCATAAGAAGCAGCACTCTCTTGTCCACTTCGATAGCTTTCTAGAGTCTCTTTCATACATCGTTCCGGGGTTGGGGACCCCCCCTTCTGGCGGGCCTTCTTTCCTCTGCTTCCTTGTGCTTCTGAGATCGCTAGAAAGTTGCCATTGACTGATTCACCAAGCCAAGCATTGGAGCAAGCGAGGAAGACCGCTTTTTCCATCAAAAAAGTATGGGAATAGGACCCCAACTTCGAAATCAATTCCAACCTTTCGCCCGGTCGCTAACCTATCTTTTTGAGTCCCTTTGTTCGCCCTTCTTTCCTGCCAGTAGTGTAGGCGGAGGACTTTATTTACGCTATTTCGTCAAATGATAAGTTTGCAGGCAAGGACAAAAAGACGTTCTTTCCTACTTACTATAGGTAGCTGCGTCCCCTAGAAGATCTTGGCATCAAAGATCCTTTTCCCGAAGAAAAAAAAGACCCCACCGTGGTGGAGCAGAAGGTGAGAGTACTGCCGGACTATTTTCCTACGTGTGATTGGTCCGGATTCATTTTCCTTACCAACCCCGGCTCAACCTAGCACGACCAGTACAAATGCCCTAGTTCGACTCAGGTCTCGCTATCGCTTTATGGTGGCGCCATGCAAAGGTTAGAATGAGAGTGCCCCTTGCTCCTTAGCCCTTTACCGGACTCCCCTACGTACCAGCAGACTGAAGTTATCCAGGAAAAACCTTTTAACAAAGCCATCGACTTGGTCAACGGCCCCCATTTCTTCCCAATGATCTTCCCTTTCTGTTGGGCGCTTCGTGGCCCTATCAGTCGGCTTGCCAATCAACTGACCCAGTGTCAACAGGGAGCAACCGCTATTCTCGCAACGAACGACCTGTTCCTCCTTTTATTTAAATTTTCCATTTTTTAAAGTCGTTGTCTGTTAAAGCGAGCTCCGCTATTTCAGAGAGGGGAAATGGCGTCATTCTATGATAATAGGACATGAAAATCTAACAAAAGAAAAATGGATGTGCTAAATGAACAGAGGAGAGGTAAATCAGCAAAGTAAAAGTAAGCTCCTCCCCGGAACACCATATGAAAGAGTGAATTCAACGGAGTCGGTATCATTGAGAAATAGACATCTCAGAGATAGATAGACATTTCCTTTATTAATATGTAACTTCGGGGGACTACCGCTTCTAGAATGCAACCATCGTTCTGAGAAGCAAGTAAAGGGAATGCCTTAAGCAGCGAACACAACTAATGAGTCTCATGGGCAAGATATCCTACATTCGCTGATTTTTATGTTCTATTATATGTCTTTTATAAATCGAAAAAAGTATGTTTGAAGGGGGCGTAAGCGGAGTGAAGTCAACAGATTGAATCGTCTTCTCTCGAATCGTCTTTGGATGTACGAGTCTCATAGCCCCTTGACCTCTTCTCTCAAAGAAGGCGCTGTGTGGGCAAGTCGATCAGAGTCAGAGCGGGGGGGGGAATGTTTACAGTTGTTGTAGTACGACTTTTCATTTCCTGTTCGGTCTTTCAAAAAGTAGTCAGCTGCGGGATAAGAAGCCTTTTAGTCATACTTAACTTAACATTGATTGAAGCAACTGTTGGAGAGAAGGCTCCAGTCAGACCTGCAAGCACCGGATAGTACGCAGCGGCAGTTTTCAATCATACAATGTGTACTCGTAGTCTGACTTTTAGTGGTAGTCAGCTGTCCTCGTTCTCCTCTTTTCATTGCCCTATTGAGTAAGGGTCGGTGTTTGCAAAAATGTTGAGCCGACGGGGTCAGGTACCAGTAGTGACAATGGCAAAAAAAGGGGGGGGTTGAAGAATGGGGTGTACGACTTGGCTAGTCTTCCTTGCTGGATGGAAGAACTTCGCCTTTCTTCCTCTTCCTGAAATGAAATGGATAGAAAGAGGATGCCCGGCCTAAAAGACTGGTGGAAAAAGCTCTTTTCGTTGCGTTGGTAAAGACCTTTTGTTGAACTAAGTCAGTCTGTTTTCAAAAAGAAGTTGTTTTCCTCTAATGGATTTATTTCCGTTCAAGCCATAAAAGCCCCGTAGCTATAGCTATCCAAGAGTGAAAGACTGTCGGGCGAGGGCTTGTTCTTACTGAGCGAGTTGGCTAGCATTCCTAACAAGCCTTCCGGCGATCGAAGTCAGTTTCACTCCTTTTTTCTTGATCCTTCTTCACTGCTTTCCCTAATCATTTTCTCACTGCTTGGGGCTCCTTGAGTGGTGAATGTGTCTGCGTCTTTCTTCGGTGAGCGCAGTCTCTGATGATTTATCTTTCCCTTGAGGATTTGAAGTGTAATAAGTGGGTGGTGTCAGGGCCCTTTCCTTTTACTTTAGCCTTTTAAACTCATGCTGCAGAAAGTGCGGATTTTGATTTATCTTTCTTCTTTCTTTCTCCGCCGCTTCTTTATTAAGTCTTTGTCTTGCAGGAGCGATGTCAAACCATTTTCTTCTTCCTTGAGTATAAGAGCTCGGCGAAAGTACTTATTTTATTTTTTTGTTGAAGAAGTGAGAATCGGCCTAAGGGCATCAGATCGAGTGAATCGGGGATAGTCCCATTTCCTTTTTTCTTCGGATTCCCGTATCGAGTCCTTGAGTTCTTTCTGTCGATGGAGTCAATGCGAGAAGTAGGACCCTTTCGGTAGCCTCTTAGTGAGGTGCAATGCCTTTGTCTTTGCTGCTTTTTAACAACTCTCACGCGTCAAGGGCTTATTTTCATTTCTCTTGCTTGACGAGCGAAGTGCACCATTAGTTATGGGTCACTTCCGTCGGTCTATCATTCGAAGTCTTCGCTGTCTGTGATGGGGTTGCAGGTCTGATCTTTTCTCTTCTTTCAGAAGCTAGGATTGGAAGGCCTTTCCTAATTTGTAGAAATTCCTCTATGTTTTCAAGTTATCCTTTGTATTGAGTGAAGTGACTACTCGCCTATGCTTTCTTTGTGGGTGCATCCCTTGCGAAATTCCCCTAGTCTCGGTCTTTTTCTCCTTTTAGTGTGTTCGTGTATTACTTGTACTGCTTTTCAGTGATGGCAATTAGAAAGGGTCTTTTCTTATGTTATTCTTTCTAGCTCTACCCGCGTGGAAGCCCCAGTAGCCTATCTGTAGCTTGAGGATTAAAATAAAAGTCGTTCTTGTCCGTTCTGTCTTTCTCTGAGAGCGAGGGTTGTAGGTGTAGAAGCAGTCTTGTAGCCTTTAGTCGGCTAAGAGCCATTTCGGTATTGTGCTAGTAAGGTAAGAGCAGCTGTCGATTCTGGTAGCAGAAAAAGTCTTGGATTGGTCCATTCGTTAAGCATTGGAATCGGGACATCTCTTTGCCCGCTATTCCTTCTCTTTCTGTCTATCCTCTATCATTTATCTTTTTTCTCTTAGCGAGTGAAGTTCCTCTCATAATTGATGGTTCGCTTCACGATCCTTTACTTTATTGTCTTTGTCTCTTGAATATTCGATTTCGAGTTAAGAGGTATCGGACCATCCCCTAGCCTTTATGTTGGGGCATTTGCTTTGACTTTGGTTAGAAAAACAGCTTTCCCTCCTTATTTCTTCTTTTCCGAATGAAGTGACTCACTCTTGTGTGTCAAGAAGGCTCTAAAACATTTGATTCTTGCTTTAGTTGTTGTACCAGAAAAAGAAGCAAGTGCTGACTTTTCTTTCTTCCCTGGATGAGCTGCCGTGGGTGTGGGAAGAGCCTTTTCAATTTACAATTTAAATTCTTGTTGTAAGGATTGGCAGTCTGGGAAGTGGCTTATGTGGTTGTGTTCCCATTCCCGATAGTTTCTTTAAGTCGTAGGCTTGATTTGATCTTTTGTAACTCATGAAGTGAATTTTCTTCTTGCCTTATTGCCTTGAGTTCTATTGTGGTATAAGTAAGGCATTGGGTAAGCAGCGGAGGTACGTGAAGAGGTGTCTGCGCAGTCCGGATCCTTTATTGTGGTAAGGGACATTGTCTCACCCGCTCTAATCTATCTGTCTCCTCCTTCCATAAAGGGGAAGTAAGCCCCAGGAGGGGAGAAATTAAAAAGAAAGAAAGGAATTCGCACTGAACCAACTTGCTACTTGCTGCAAGATAACTGGCAGAGAAGACCGTCTTCGCTCACCTAGATCGACATAGAAAGATTTAGCTATAATATAACTACTGCCTTCAAGCTTTAAACTGATAGACCGAGAAACCCACTTTTGATTTATAACCCCGTCTATTTGACTTCCTTATTGCCCACTTTATTACCAAAGTAAAGTCTCTTTCTTTCCTTTCCCTTTTATCTCACTTACTTAAGTAAGATAATGCTTTCAACTTTTTCCGCTGGCTTTCTTTCTAATGGGACAGTCCAGATAGCCTACTGCTCTCGTGTATAAAAAACTGCTTTCTAGTCTGATGTCCTGCAAAAGAAAAATCTCTTATTGGCTCGCTTGGATAAGAAGGCACTGGTGCATTCAATTAGGATTGGCCTGGTAAGATAGTCTATTAGGACTGCCTTAGGGGCTTACACCCTTAGACTTTCTTACGGTACAGTAAAATAGGGAAAGAAAGTGGGATCGTAAGGGATAGGTAGAAGCAAGAAAAACGACGAGAATAGATAACCCACCTTCCACTCAAACTGGAATTCAAACCCCGGAAAAAGGGGAAGGTTCTGCAACTGGTACTGGATAAGGTGAAAATCTTTCCACTGGCTGTCTTGACATCTCATCTCTAACTGTCTTGCTGGCCTGCCTCCTTATATAGGGGACTCCAAAAAGGTCAAAGCTTTCATTCCAGGAAAGAAACTGCCACTGGATTCAGAGAGAGAACTCCCAATGCCTTATAGGAAACTAGCACTGTATGTGAGGCATGAAACTCCAACTCGATCGAAGGCATAAGGAATTGCAGGATATGTAAGGTACACATATACTACTGTATAGGCTTCTCTTTATTCTGCGATTGAATAGGCAACAAAGACTACTTATCCATAGGCAACTAATAGTACTCCAACCCTGTAAATGGAAGGCAAAGCACTAGCAGGAAGGACTCCAACTCCATCTGGAATCGGATGAAACTATAAAGATGCTAATTCAAAATAGTCCAGTACAGATAAGAAAGCTGAAGCTAGCCACTAAGATGCTAACAGGCACAAGTAAGATGTAATAGATTCTCAATTCTTTGTTTGCTCACAGGAGAGATTGCCCTGTAACCTGCTATTCCTGCTGGATTGAAAGCTGATTTCGTAAGGTAAGAAAGAGTAATTTCCACTAAAACTCCAACTGGCAATGGAACTGCTGATATCCTGCCTTGCCCATTTGATCAAGACTTTCCTTCCTGCCTTAGGAAAGAAAGAGTTTAGGCCTGTTGACTCGGCTTGGAAAGAAGTCAAAACATCGACAACATAAATATGGATTCTGCAGTTGGGCTTTTTTAAGGACTCGAAATGGCTCGCAGAAACGAAAAGAGAAAGAAGCGACAAGAAGAGCTATCCTAGTGTCAACCAAGATCTATTCTATATAGCCGCCCTACCATAGAAAAAAATCCCCACCACTACCTTCACCAGCAGCAAAGGCAGAAGGTGAAAAGACTGGAACTGGTTTAGCAAAAAAGAGGGCAAAGATTGGCTCGCAAGGAAAGAGAAGGACTGGCTGGCTTACTCCTTTATTACTCGGAAAACTCCCCTTGCCTTTGCCTTCGCAGACACACATTGAGAGAGACAAGCAGAAAACGAACTCATCTGGAAATGGTTGAGCAACTCCCACTGGAGCTAGATCGAAACTAGCACTTCAATAAGCTGCTCTTAGCACGCCAACTATAAGGGTTTAGCTTTGTTCTCCAAAAACCATGGCAGGAGCTTAGCTTAGAATTGGAAACCCCTAGCCCTCCTCTGGATAGCAGAGAACCCCATCCAAGAGCACTCAAACCGACCGGAACTCACTAGCTCTTTCAAGAGGAAAAAAGCCTATTCAAAAGTCTTCCTCCCTCCCTATCCCTATACTATAGGAATATAGGAAAGAGTAAAGAGATCTATCCAGCCCACCAGGATAGCCCCACATACAGGGAAAGAAAAAAGGATATCTTTCTGTAGACCTATCCGGGAATCTCTTATCGTTAGCGTTAGCCCAGCCCAGAGAAAGAAAGAAATTTGACGAGGAAGAATAAGACTACCTTCCTCGCTAAAGCCCCAGCCCTAAGCTTTTAACCTAGCCTTAGCCTGCCCGATCCGACCTTGACCCATATGGTACTGAAACTAGATTCCAAGTAGAAGGTATGGAAGTAGATGTAGGGGATGCAAGAGAACTCCCGCTGGCAGGAAGAGACCTGGATGCCCTTATGACAAGACTAGCCCTCCCCAAAACAGAAAAAGAAAGGAGATCTTCTTCCTCAAAGAAAAGCTTTTCCGGAAACTCTCTCACAACCCTCCCCTACATTAAATCACTTACAGAAAGGTGAAAGAGACTTCTAGACAAGTTTGCTCACAGAATTGCCCACTCACTTGAGAACTTAATTTATAGTTTTCCTAATCTCCCTATCAAAGTCTTACGCGTCATTTCATCCCTAGAAATCCCATATACTGCTTGCTTTATGAAAGGCCCTATTCCGCTCTAGAAAAAACATATTCCGCCCTAGCCGCCTTTGACCTAGCGCCTTCTGCAAAAGGGGGAATTAAACTATCAACTACAGATACGAATGCTGGTACTTATACTGCTGGAGAAGACCTATAGATTGCTTTGAAAGGAAGACTTAAAAACTGCAGGGGATTAGCACGCCAAGGGAACTGGATGGAAAGTTGACAACTTAATTGCTTTTTTTAAAGGGACTGAAGGAAAGGTTACTCCTACAAAGGCTCCCACGGGATAGACGGAAAATATCAAATTCATAAGGTCTATCCCTATCCCGCCGCTCTTCTTGATCCTGATGGCTTTTCACTTTTTAGCGGATTGCTTTCTACTTTCTAACTGACTCGAAGGCATAATTCGAATTAAAAAGGATGGAAATTTGGCCTGCACCGACATCGATCGAAAGAAACTCCAACTCAAAGCTAGTAAGGGAGAAAGTAAAGGCTGTAAACTAGCACTTATATATATTTTAGGGGCTTACTTGCCTAAAATCACTACTTGCTTGCCCGGAAAAAAAGCATATGGTATAGAGAAA